AATAGGTATATAGAAAATACAGGCAATCAATATACCGAAAAATGCTATACCAACTGAGGGGATTGCGTCTAGTAAAAATTCGGGCCAATTCTCCGGATGTTTCTTATCAAAAGGGGTCATCGATGAAGTAAACCATTGAGATAATATGTCATAACTCATTCCGCTTCGAAAAAAAGGAACTCCTATCAATCCAATAAACAGAGTAAATATTCCCAATACAACTAAAGGAAATAGCATTGTCTTGCCCGATTCTTTTGGATATGCAAAAGACCCCTTATGGAAGAAGAAAGGATAAGTGATAACCAAACCTCTGTTCTTTTTGTACAATCCTTCCATCTTATTGGAAATTTTAAATGCTTCTTTGGAAAAGGAATTATTACTTCCTATAATTTGATTCGACGTAGAATCCGCTCTCGTTCTATTTGATATCCCGGATTCCTCCTCTCCCCACATAGAAGTCGAATATAGTGTAATATGGTTGTTATATGAATTAACTAAATTTACGCGGAAGTCCCCTTCAAAAGTAAGTAAATACATACGAAACATGTAAAAGGCAGTTAATCCTGCTGTGAACCAAGTTATTCCCCCAAAAATGGGAGAATATAACTTACTATCACTAAGAATTTGGTCTTTAGACCAAAAACAAGCAAAAGGTGGAATACCAGAAAGAGAAAGTGTTCCCAAAAGAAAAGTGATTCCCGTAATTGGCATATATTTCCTCAAACCACCCATAAGAGCCATATTCTGACTTTTACTGGGGCAATATCCAACAATGGGTTCCATGGAATGGATGACTGATCCGGATCCTAGGAACAATAATGCCTTGGAATAAGCATGTGTAATCAAATGGAACAGAGCGATTCGATAGGAATCTATCCCTAGAGCTAACATCATGTAACCTAATTGAGACATAGTAGAATAAGCCAAGCCTCTTTTAAGATCTTTTTGAGCGAGAGCCATAGTAGCTCCCAATAGAGCTGTTATTCCACCTATCCAAGAGATAAGATACATTATTAAAGGTAGAGCTTTAAAAAGAGGAAACAATCGAGCTACAAGAAAAATTCCTGCTGCTACCATAGTAGCGGCATGTATAAGAGCTGAAATAGGAGTAGGCCCTTCCATAGCATCAGGTAACCATACATGAAGTGGAAATTGTGCAGATTTGGCTATTGGACCTAAAAATAAGAGAAAAGCACACGAAGTAACAAAAAACGAACCAACCCCATCAACGGCAGTCAATTCGTTTAATTTTTCAAACAAATATTGAAATTCAAAACTACCTGTTACCCAATAAAAACCTAGAATTCCTAGTAAGAGTCCAAAATCCCCTGCACGATTAGTTATAAATGCTTTTTGACAAGCATTAGCCGCGCTGGGTCGCGTAAACCAGAAACCTATCAATAAATAGGAACACATTCCTACTAATTCCCAAAAAAAATATATTTGTAATAAATTAGGGCTAATAACTAACCCTAGCATAGAAGCATTGAAAAAATTAAGGTAAGCAAAAAACCTCACATATGTTTTATCGTGCGACATATAAGTATCGCTGTAGATCATAACCATGGTTCCAACTGTTGTAACTAAAACTAACATAATGGAAGTAAGTGGATCAATCAAATAGCCTAACTCTAATGAAAACTTATTATTAATAACCCAGGACCAGAAATATCGATAGATGGGACCACCGGTAATCTGTTGCAAGAACAAATTGAAAGAAAGAAACATAGCTACACTTAACAGAAAAATGCTAATAAGAGCCCATGTACGGCGAACACTCTTGGTTGCTCCTGGAAAAAAAAAGGATCCTAATCCGATTGGTACAGAAGCTGAAAGCGGAAGGAAAGGCACGACCCGAGCATATTTGTATATAAATTCCATAGGAAGATTCAATAATTATTCTCAATATTTTGATATTCCACGTTCTTGGTTTCCAATCCACTAGACCCTGAAAAGAATAAAATAAAAACGATAGATCATGAATAAAGAAGAACGATAGAATATGGGATGCAATCCTATCGATTTCATATTTAATTTTTACTTTTTTTCTCTTTTTTCTGCAAAAGATTTGCATTGGTCAATACTGATACTAATCAAATATTTGTAAGATGAGCAAGAAGGAACTCTTTTTCAGTTTAGGTACTGAGCTATTAGTTATGTACACACACATTCTTATTTAGAATTCAATTTTTCATTGTAGATTAATAGTAGTATTAAGAATAGAATTGAATAGAAAATGAAACCAATTAGAATTATTAATATGATAAATAATTGAATATGTTAAAATGACATAGTTTTCATTTACTAAAAATTCGATATATGTATGTAAGTGTATGTAAGAATTTATTAATTGTTATCAATTTGTATCGTGGATCTCTTATTATTAGTAAATAGTCTATAATAATGTTCCAAAATGCAATAAAAATATGATAGAATATTCTACCATATTTTTATTAATAAAATGGAACTAAACAATGAATAAAAAAAGAATATATATATAATAATATAATATTCAAAAATTTTCTATTTTTTTTCTAAATAAAATCGAACTATAAAAATATTATGGCTGTACCAAAAAAACGCACTTCTAAATCCAAAAAACAGCATCGTAACAAGGTTTGGAGGAAAAAAGCAAATTCGGACGCAAGAAAAGCTCTTTCTTATGTTAAGAGTTATTCTTATTTAAGAGAGTTTTTCTTCGGTGAGAAGGATGGGACGATAATAACGGGGCCAAGACCGAAGATACCGAGAGAACTACTAATGGGAAAAAAGCCCAAGGGTTTTCTTCCTCCCTTAGTAGATGAAGAAGATTCCGAAAATAATGAATAAATTAGAGGAAGTGGTATAACTATAGTACACCCTCGAAGACCCTAGAGAGGAGCAATGGGAATCTCTAGGGTCTCTTGGAGGTACTTGGAAAAATTAAGGGACATGGTTCTATAATCTACTATAGCTCTTCTCTCTGACCTTAAATATGGGAATTTATTAATCATTCCGTCATCCCTTTTTTTCTTTCTCAATGGAAAAGTAGAGTGTATCATTCTTTTTAATAATCCCGGATAAACTCTGACATTAAATCTTGCTGGTATGGTAACTTTATTCTACGAAAGTTGCATTTTATTTATGCCGAAGAGAAATTCATTCGATCGAAACATAGGAATATATAAACTATGAACAAAAAGAAATGGATCTCATTCTTTTTTCTTACTCTAAATTAAATTAATCAAATAATATTGAACTTCGGAATATTTTTTTATGATCAAAAATTTGTCTGTTCGCCCCTCTTTGATTCCTAGAGAACAAAGAGGATCTGTTGAATCTCAAGTATATTATTTAACCAGTCGAATTCAAAAACTTACTGAACATTTGGACCTGCACGGAAGAGACTACTCGTCCCAAAGAGGTTTGTGGAAAATTGTGGGTAAACGTAAACGACTTCTTATTTATCTGTTCAAAAAAGATAGACTTCGTTACAAACGTTTAATCGATCAATTAGGTATTCGTGGACTGCGTTAATTTTGATTTGAATGAAATTTTCAAAAATTATGTTTTATTAAATTCCAAATCCTAATGAGTCATTCTTTTTTTTGTTCTCATTGATTTTTTTAACCGGGAAAGAGTTATGATTATGGCTGCTAGGGAGAAAGACCTCATGATGGTAAGTATGGGTCCTCATCATCCATCAATGCATGGTGTTCTTCGACTTATTGTTACTCTAGATGGTGAAGATGTTATTGATTGTGAACCTATATTAGGTTATTTACATAGAGGTATGGAAAAAATTGCTGAGAACCGAACAATTGTTCAATATCTCCCCTATGTAACACGATGGGATTATTTAGCTACTATGTTCACAGAGGCGGTAACGGTTAATGCACCAGAAAAATTGGAAAATATTCAAATACCTAAAAGGGCTAGCTATATTAGAATGATTATGCTAGAGTTAAGTCGTATAGCTTCTCATTTGTTATGGCTTGGACCTTTTATGGCTGATATTGGTGCGCAGACTCCTTTCTTTTATATTTTAAGAGAGAGGGAAATGATATATGATTTATTTGAAGCTGCCACGGGCATGCGAATGATGCATAATTATTTCCGTATTGGAGGAGTAGCTGTAGATTTACCCTACGGTTGGGTAGATAAATGCTTCGATTTTTGCTATTATTTCTTTCCAAAAGTGACCGAATATGAAAGACTTATTACACGCAATCCTATCTTTTTGAGACGAGTTGAGGGAGTAGGCATTATTAGTAGAGAAGAAGCAATAGATTGGAGTTTATCAGGACCCATGCTACGAGCTTCCGGAATCCAATGGGATCTTCGTAAAGTGGATCATTATGAATGTTATGATGAATTGGATTGGGAAATCCAATGGCAAAAAGAAGGAGATTCATTAGCTCGTTATTTGCTTCGAATCGGAGAAATGAAAGAATCTATAAAAATAATTAGACAGGCCCTAGAAATAATTCCGGGAGGTCCCTATGAGAATTTAGAGGTTCGACGTTTAAATAAGGGAAAAGATTCGAAATGGAACGATTTTGAATCTCGATTTATCAGTAAAAAACCTTCCCCTACTTTTGAGTTATCAAAACAAGAACATTACGTGAGAGTAGAAGCTCCCAAGGGGGAATTAGGAGTTTTTTTTATAGGAGATGATAACATTTTTCCCTGGAGATGGAAAATCCGACCACCTGGTTTTATTAATTTGCAGATTCTTCCTCAACTGGTTAAAAGGATGAAATTAGCCGATATCATGACGACTTTGGGTAGTATAGATATCATTATGGGAGAGGTTGATCGTTAAAATGGTGATTAATATAGCAGATCTCGAAGAACAAGCTATCAATTTATTTTCTCGATTGGGATTTTCAAAAGAAATATATAGTCTTATATGGATTCTAGTTGAAATAATTATACTTCTATTGGGAATTACGATAGGAGTATTAGTTATTGTATGGCTCGAAAGAAAAATATCTGCGGGAATACAACAACGCATTGGACCTGAATACGCCGGTCCTTTGGGAATTATTCAAGCTTTGACGGATGGAATAAAACTACTGCTAAAAGAGGATATTATCCCATCTAGGGGGGATATTTGGTTATTTAGTATTGGACCAGCGGTAGTGGTGATACCTATTTTTTTAGGCTATTTAGTAATTCCCTTTGGTCGGCACATTGTTTTAATTGATCTTAGTATAGGCGTTTTTTTTTGGATTGCAATTTCAAGTATTGCTCCCCTTGGACTGCTTATAGCAGGATATGCATCCAATAATAAATATTCTTTTTTAGGTGGTCTCCGAGCTGCTGCTCAAGCTATTAGTTACGAAATTCCTTTAGCTTTATGTGTGTTATCTATATCTCTACGTGTGATTCGTTGGAATATGAGATTCATTTTTCCCTTTTTTAGTTATAAAAAGAGGGAAAAACAGAAGTTAATGGGATGAAGATTCCGATCAAAAAACTAGATAGTCATATGGGTGAGATCAAACAGTTTACAAATCTTGCAGTAAGATGATTAAGTCCCATCCCCCATGTACAAGAGTGAGAGCATGCACAATCAGTGAAAACTGTGTGCCCCAGTTCATATATTAGTCATTGGGACCCAATAGCGGGGAGGCAAAGTATAAAAGTATGAAGTTACCCTCATTATATACTAAAAATCAAGCAAGGGTAGATGGTGAGAAACACCAAGATATAAAAAAGATTAGTGAAAAAAAAGAAACTGATATCTAGACCAAAGATATTTCCATAGAAATGGGATAACAATAAGGACTTGACATTGGTAGGGATGATCAAGTAGTACTTCCCCAGAACCCCGATCTACAATATGTTTCTATCTACTTAAAAAAATGGCTATCCAGAACGAAGTAATCCTTTAACACAGTTTTCTTTCTCTCGCAAAAAAAAAGTACTGAAGGTTAAGATAGGTTCAAAAGCTCCTATTATTTGTAGCAGACGGAATCTCATTGGTTCAATTTATGATCTGGTGCTTTTTTTTTATTGTGTTCTTTATTTCTTAATGACCATTGAGAAGCCGTATGAAGTGAAAGTTTCACGTACGGTTTTGGAATAGAGATGAAAACAGTGATGTTTCTGTCGACTATAATTATCGAATAGTTCAAGTACAATTGATATAGTTGAAGCACAGTGCAGATATGGTTTTTTAGGATGGAATTTGTGGCGTCAACCTATAGGGTTTTTAGCTTTTTTCATCTCATCTCTGGCAGAATGTGAAAGATTGCCCTTTGATTTACCAGAAGCGGAAGAAGAATTGGTAGCGGGTTATCAAACTGAATATTCAGGTATCAAATTTGGTTTATTTTACGTTGCTTCTTATCTAAATCTATTAGCTTCTTCATTCTTTGTAACAGTTCTTTACTTGGGTGGGTGGAACTTATCAATTCCATTCATACCCATTCTGGAACATTTTGAATGGGATTCTATTTCTGGAATTAGCGGGGTCGTTAATATAACAATCGGGATCCTAATTATATTAGCTAAAGCCTATCTGTTTTTATTTATTTCTATCACGGCAAGATGGACCTTGCCTAGGATAAGAATGGACCAATTATTGGATCTTGGGTGGAAATTTCTTTTACCTATTGCTTTGGGTAATTTTTTACTAACAGCCTCTTTCCAACTTATTTTATTATAACTAACTCTGTTTTCTTCGTGAAGAGGTTCTTATCAATTTTGCAATATATCCAAATTTGATAGATCAAATCTATGAAGAGAAAGAAATTTCTATGATTATTCGAGGAGATTTTACACATGTTCTCCATGGTAACTGGGTTTATGAATTATAGTGAACAAGCAATACAGGCTGCGAGATACATTGGGCAAGGTTTTATGGTTACCTTATATCACATGAATCGTTTACCTATTACTATTCAATATCCCTATGAAAAATGGATCCCATCAGAACGATTTCGCGGGAGGATCCACTTTGAATTTGATAAATGTATTGCTTGTGAAGTATGCGTCCGTGTATGCCCGATCAATCTACCTGTTGTGGATTGGAAAGTCGGAATAGATATGGGGAAAAAACGATTGGAAAATTATAGTATTGATTTTGGAATTTGTATCTTTTGTGGAAATTGTGTAGAATATTGCCCCACAAATTGTCTAGCGATGACTGAAGAATATGAACTTTCGACCTATGATCGTCATGAATTAAATTATGATCACATTGCTTTAGGACGTTTACCAATATCCGTTGTTGAAGATTTAACAATTCAAACAATTCCGAGCTAAGCATATTAACTGAATATGTCTGAAGAAACTATGGACAAATTTTATGATTAAATCATTTCTACGATTATTCAGATTGAGCTCCGATTAAAGAGTATCTAATAAACAAAAAAAAAAATATTTAGAATTTTTTACAAATCAGGAATAAATAATTCTATCGACATTCTATTAATAATGTCAGATGTATGATTGATCGGAATCGATTATTAAGCTATAGATTAATTAATCAGTGCCCATATCAAATGAAATTACAAATCCAGTATAGCATATAGGTAAATGGGCTTTTATTTAGTGAATGGGAGGAAATAATATTCAAAGTTATTGTACACATAATGAATCGACCTGAATCTATATCTGATATTCTTTTGTTGGCTCCTCTAACGCTAAGTCTTCTATTAGGAGGTATAGGAGTAGTATTACTTACTAATATAATTTATTCCGCTCTTTCATTGGGGTTAGTTCTAATTTGTATATCTTTTTTCTATATTATACTTAACGCGGATTTCGTAGCTGTTGCACAAATCCTGATCTACATAGGAGCAGTTAATATTTTGATTCTATTTGCTGTGATGTTGATAAATAATCCAAAATATCCCAATTATGCTGCTCCCTGGACTATCGGAGATAGCATTACTTCAATAGTTTGTACGAGTCTTTTTTGTTCACTAATTACTATTATCTTGAACATATCATGGTTCGGAATATCTCTGACTCAAAAATCAGATCAAATGTTAGAACGAGATTTAACAAACAATATTCAACGTATTGGGGCTCATTTATCCACTGATTTTTTCCTTCCATTCGAACTTATTTCTCTAATTCTTCTAATTGCTCTTATAGGAGCCATTACTATAGCTCGTCGAGAAGAAACAGTTTGAAAATGAAAGCTCTCGTGCGGCATAAATACGCTGTTTTATCTTCATAGATCGTGTCATGTAAATTAGAAACTACCACTTTTGTTTGTATCTGAAGAGATCAAGGTATGAGGAATTCCTCTATTATGCTCGAACATGCGCTTCTTTTAGGTGCTTATTTATTCTCTATCGGTATTTATGGGCTAGTAACAAGTCGAAACATGGTTAAAGCACTTATGTGTCTTGAGCTAATACTCAATGCAGTTAATTTAAATCTAGTAACATTCTCATATTTTTTTGATAGTAGGCAAGTAAAGGGGGATATCTTTTCGATCTTTGTTATAGCTATTGCTGCTGCTGAAGCAGCTATTGGATTAGCTATTGTTCTAGCAATATATCGTAACAGAAAATCAACTCGTATCGATCAATTTAATTTGTCAAAATGGTAATAAAGATCTACTTCCATATGAAAAATTTGTATATCTATTTGCTATTCAAATAGATACTAGGGTTGTCTCCCTAAAAATAGATCTAAATCTTTTATTTAGAGAGATATTTTTTCTAAGATCAACCAAGAGCATAATTCATATTTAACTTATTATCAAAATGATCTGTTTAAGACCAGATTGGGTAAAATGTTTTATAAAGCAAAAAGATAGAATCCGAATCTATTCATTATATCACCGATAATACAATTATTGATTTGCTTGATATTCATAATATATCATCACTGGCCATATATTAAAAAAATATTTTTCAATGAAACACTTTTTCTATTAATGGAGTTCTTAGATTCAATGGCACATTCAGTCAAAATTTATGATACATGTATTGGTTGTACCCAGTGTGTACGAGCGTGTCCCACAGATGTATTAGAAATGATACCTTGGGAAGGATGTAAAGCTAAGCAAATTGCTTCTGCTCCAAGAACAGAAGACTGCGTAGGTTGTAAGAGGTGTGAATCGGCTTGTCCAACGGATTTTTTAAGTGTACGTGTTTATTTATGGCATGAAACAACGCGCAGTATGGGTCTAGCTTACTGATCCATCAAAAAATAAAAATAGTTAGATTCATCCCATACATATTTTTCATTCCCCTTTTCCTCTTTCACTGATCAAAACCCATACTCGACCCAAAAATGAAAGCATGGGTTTTGATATAGAAAGTCTCTTTTGTCTTCATTATGAGTAATTTACCTTGGTTAACAATAATTGTTATTTTGCCCATATCTGCGGGGTTATTAATCCCTTTATTTCCCCATAAAGGAAATAAAATGATTCGATGGTATACTCTAGGTATTTGCTTATTAGATCTTCTTTTAATGACCTATATATTCCGTTATCATTATCATTTTGATAATTCATTAATCCAATTGGAAGAGGATTATAACTGGATAAGCCTTATCCATTTTCATTGGAAACTGGGAATTGATGGATTTTCCATTGGACTTATTTTATTAACGGGATTTATAACTACTTTAGCTACTTTAGCTGCTTGGCCAGTTACTCGAAATCCGCGATTATTCTATTTCTTGATGTTGGCAATGTACAGCGGACAATTGGGATTATTTGCTTCTCGAGATATTCTTCTTTTCTTTCTCATGTGGGAGTTGGAACTAATTCCTGTGTACTTACTTTTATCCATGTGGGGGGGAAAAAGACGTCTCTATTCAGCCACAAAATTTCTTTTGTATACTGCGGGTGGTTCCATTTTTATTTTAATGGGAGCTTTAAGTATGGGTCTCTATGGATCTCATGGACCAGCATTCGATTTCGAATTATTAGCTAAAAAAGATTATCCCATCACACTTGAAATGCTATTATATTTAGGGTTTTTGATCGCTTATGCAATAAAATTACCAATCTTCCCTTTACATACCTGGTTACCGGATACTCATGGGGAAGCACATTATAGTACATGTATGCTTTTGGCCGGAGTTCTTTTGAAAATGGGAGGATATGGGTTGATTCGGATCAATATGGAATTGTTACCTCATGCTCATTCTTTGTTTTCGCCGTGGTTGATTATCATAGGAGCAGTGCAAATTATCTATGCAGCTCTAACTTCTATGGGTCAACGCAATTTGAAAAGAAGGATAGCCTATTCATCAATATCTCATATGGGTTTTGTAATTATAGGAATTGGTTCCATGACGTATACAGGTCTCAATGGAGCCATTTTGCAAATGATTTCTCATGGATTAATTGGCGCTGCACTTTTTTTCTTAGTAGGAACAAGTTATGATAGGATACGTACTCTTTTTCTTGATGAAATGGGAGGAATCGCTATATCAATTCCTAAAATTTTTACTATGTTCAGTAGCTTTTCAATGGCTTCTCTTGCATTGCCAGGAATGAGTGGTTTTGTAGCAGAATTTATGATATTTTTGGGCATAATTACTAACCATAATTATTCTTCGACCTTTCGGATCATTATTACTGCAATAGCAGCAATTGGAATGATATTAACTCCCATTTATTTGTTATCTATGTTACGTCGAATGTTTTATGGATATAAGGTTTTTAATGTCCCGAATCCTTATTTTAAAGATTCGGGACCACGCGAACTTTTTATTTTGATCTGTCTCTTTCTACCAATCATAGGTATTGGTCTTTACCCCGATCTAGTCCTATTTTTATATAGTGCTAAGGTGGAAGCTATTTTTTCTAAATCTTTATATTAATCAAAATAATTTTTTTTTATAATCTTCCAAGTTATTTCTATCTTTATGAGAAGATATTAATACGAATGAAATAGAGAAAATTGCTCTCTAGTTCGAGTTATTTCAAGTAGTTTTTATCCCCTTTGAAATAACTTGGATGAACCCCTATTAATTCAATAACATAGAATTACTGATGACTATTCGTAAATAATCAATATTATTTATTTTATCTTGAAATCAATATTAAATAAGGTCTACTAATTCTTTTTCATACTTATACAAAGTGTATATGCCAGAAACCAGATTTGAACTGGTGACACAAGGATTTTCAGTCCTCTGCTCTACCAACTGAGCTATCCCGGCTGTTCCCCTGTGCATCATACTAGCACAGTAACCAAACTCCTGTCAACTAGCAAAAAGGGTAAAAGACAGCATTTGAACGAGTAGAAGCAACGATATAACTAAAAACATTATTTATACAATTAAATAATACACAATATTATATATTGTGTATTATTTGTGTATGTTATATACAGTTATATACACAGATGTATATAGAAGAGAAGCAGACATTGATCATACAATTAAAATTTCTTATGTTCTAAGACACTTAACAAATCGAAAATAAAACAGATAACCTGGGGATAGAGGGACTCGAACCCTCACGATCTATAAAACCAACGGATTTTCCTCCTACTCCAATTTTCATTGTTGTTGACATTGACATGTAGAATTGGGCTCTATCTTTATCCTCGTACAATTATTACTTCCAAAAATGGATTGTATCCAATCCAAATTATGTTGATTCGTTAGAATAGCTTCCGTTGAGTCTCTGCACCTATCCCGTTCTCGGAAAGGAACCTATTGTTTCTAGAAATCGGATTTGGCTCAGGATTGCCCATTCAAAATATCCCAGGGTTCCCTGGATTTGGATGCTATCACTTGATAAGTTTCCATACCAAGGCTCAAAAAATTTAAGTCCGTAGCGTCTACCGATTCCGCCATATCCCCTTCTTGTAGAACGAAATCATAAAACAATAATTGCATCCCATCAATTATTTCATTTGCATGAGCATTATATTCTTTCTGCATTTTTGATGCAATGTTGTTATCGTCCCATCCTACACCGCAAAAATATCCCTTTCTCTATTTAGAATCTTATCGAAATCATATTTCCCCTCTATAAGTCTTTTTTTTTTTTTCAATTCAATAATACTGTTCCACCTGGGACGGAAGGATTCGAACCTTCGAAATAACAGGACCAAAACCTGCTGCCTTACCGCTTGGCCACGCCCCATTATTATTTTATAATAATCCATTAAGATAAACTGACGCAATGTTTCATTTGAATCTGAATTGCATTATTATAATTCGATTCGCTATAATTCTAGCGATTTCGAAGAGATCTTTTCAGCCAATAAGCATGTGACTACATACTGCATGCATATGAGCCTGCTTAGCTCAGAGGTGAGAGCGCCGCACTTGTAATGCGATGGTCATCGGTTCGATCCCGATAGCTGGCTCGTTTTTATTCTTTCCACTTCTTACCATTATCAACCATAGATTGTTAAAATCTATGAAATAAGGAAAAGACTCTTACTTTTCGTATCGTCGGTCCGCCAGGTCTGTCGTGGCATGATTCGTTTCAACTAGAAACGAAATCAATGATTGAAACATATCTTTTTTTTCTCTCTACAATATTTTTATTTTCAAATTGAAGATAGTTTGTTTCTCTCTCTGTATATAAAATCATTCCAATATTCGTGCTGTTTATATTATTCCTCTTTCCAACATTAATTTATGTCATTTCTTGAAATAAGGAGTTTTTTATGTCCCGTTATCGCGGACCTCGTTTAAAAATAATAAGTCGTCTCAAAACTTTACCAGGACTAAGTAAGAAAACACCCAACAGAATTCAAAAACCTATTAAAAAAAAACATTCTAAACCTCTTAAATCTTCTAAATATCCTGTCCGTCTAAAAGAAAAACAAAGATTACGTTTTCATTATGGACTTCCAGAGCGCCAATTACTTCAATATGTTCGTATTGCTAGAAGAGCCAAGGGATCAACAGGTCAGGTTCTATTACAATTACTGGAAATGCGCTTGGATAATATTCTTTTTCGATTGGGTATGGCGCTTACTATTCCTGAAGCCAGACAATTAGTCAACCATAGGCATATCCTGGTCAATGGTCGTATAGTAGATATACCAAGTTATCGTTGCAAACCCCAAGATTTAATTTCTATAAAAGAGAAACAAGGATTGAGAAATATAATGAATAAAAATATAGATATTTTTCAAAAGGATAAAATGAGGGTGCCCCCCCATTTAAATCGGATTAAACAAAAGTCACAGTATAGTGGATTAGTAAAAAAAATAATAGATAATAAGCGTATCGGTTTGAAGATTAATGAATTATTGGTCGTAGAATACTATTCCCGTCGAGTTTAAATTATTCCCAATTTAAAGGGAATGAAGAGAAAGGATTTCTGCACATCTGTTCCTCTGTATGTTACATGACAATGTCATTGTCATTGAATAAATTATTATTATTATTATTTTAAATCTTTTTTTTTCTCTACCCCGAAATAGAAGGAGATTGTGGTAAAATGAAACCATCCTATCGGGTTTAGATTAATGATAAAACGATGCAAAAAAGAATACAAATATACGGAAAGAGAGGGATTCGAACCCCCGGTAAACAAAAGCCTACATAGCAGTTCCAATGCTACGCCTTGAACCGCTCAGCCATCTTTCCTACACCTTTATTTGTCGACAAAATGAAAACAACAAGTTTTTTTCTAATTCATGCCCAAAAATGAGATAACTGACTTTTGCATAAGTCAAGTATTTTTCAATAAAGACAGACAGAAGAGTATTTTACCAAAGTTGCTTTTCTTCTTATTTCAAGATATTTTCTTTCATCAATCTAATATTATTCTTTTAGAATATTAGGGTTTTTATTGCCCGATCCAATTGTGAAATTAAGCCAGATCTATTGATAGATTTTATAATTATTATAGAATAATTTACTATAATTAATTAAGAATAATTCTTCGGTCGGTAAGTCAATTAATGCTACAAATTGTACCATAATGACATAAGTTCTATCATAATGATATGCTCAATATATTCTATACTTATATGATAAGTATGCACAAACACAATCAATCATCATTTTTTCATTTTATGACAATTTGCCGTTTACTTACTCGTTAGCAACCGAGCGTGAAACAGAAACATTTTCTCAAATTTTTTTTTGATTGCTATCAATTTAATCAACTCTTTCAAATATTCCCAATTTTTATTTATTCAGTTTATAATATATATATATATATATATTTGCGATCGTAAGGAAATTTATTATGCTATTGTGCGTTGGCAAATAATTTTGTTCATGGAATCATTTCCGTATGGGGAATGAAAGAAATTATCAAATTTATAAATTGACTATGCCTAGATCTCAGAGAAATGACAATTTTATCGACAAGACTTTCACAATTGTAGCGGATATATTATTGCAGATAATCCCGATGGCTTCAGGGGAGAAAAAGGCATTTACCTATTACAGAGATGGTGTGATTTGACTTTTTTTTCTTTCTACTTTTGTTTTCTATTTATTAAAAGTTAAAACTGACGTTTAGTGAAGGTGAGTTTTAGAAATAGAACAATTCTTTCTGTCGTGTATCCCCGATTTATGCAGCCTTAGATGCTTTGATCTTCTGAGATTCTAGTATTAAGCGAAAGGTTATATCTATTACATAGATGTTAATGGTCAAATCTATATGATAGGTGTGCATAAGGGAAAAAGCACTACGCGTTAAAATCGACAACACAAATGCTTCGTTATAATAAAAAAATAAGAATATATAATACATTTTTTTATTTTTATTAAGGGCTAGTTAGAATGGTTGAGGCAACAAACATCCATCTCGTTTGTATTTCGGATACCGCTAGAACCATCGGAGACTGTTGGAGTGAATAATTCCCGTAAAATACAATGCGTTAAGGACAAAGAAATTGTTAGAGGTTATGTTTGTAGTGCTAAGCTAAAATACTTTATTATTTGATTATAAAATAATAAAAAAATCTTTGCAAGAAGGATAGCTAGAGATTCATTGGAAATACACTAGTTCCTGCTAATTCATAATATAAGGAAAATCTTTTTTCTTGTCAATTGAATTGATTACTTTCCTTATTCTGTAAAAAAAGGAGGAGCCGTATGAGGTTCAATTCTCATGTACGGTTTTGAAGCGGAGATCATTTCAATTGAATGAACGACCGTAACGAATGTCAGCTCAATCCGAAGGGGAATATGCGGAAGCTTTACAAAATTATTATGAAGCCATGCGACCGGAAATTGACCCCTATGACCGAAGTTATATATTGTATAATATAGGTCTTATCCACACAAGTAATGGGGAACATACTAAGGCTTTAGAATATTATTTCCAGGCATTAGAACGAAACCCGTCTTTACCACAAGCTCTTAATAACACGGCCTTGATCTGTCATTACGTGCGGCTATCTGTACTATAGAATGAATTCGTTTAGTACGAAAAAAAAAGAGGCTTTCTACATATGCACCGTCCAAAACAACGGTTTTTTATCAGCTGTAGTCAAAAGAATACCCCTCATAGGAGCCCAAATATGAATGGGTAAATATAGCCTGGATAGTCCATGGATAAAATAAAATCAATTCAATTGATGGAGAAAGCACCATAAAGATCAATTATTGAAAGTTCGGGCTGATACGATCAAATCTGCTCATGGGCAAAAATAAGGAATCTATTTATGTAGTAGAGTTGATTTACTAGGTTATTGAGCAGCGGTGTAGCATCAGATCCTAAAGACGTGAAGTAATACTTTCCTACCAGGAAAGTATTATTTCAAAAATTTATATATAGAACATAGATAGTTACCTCTTAAAAAGATTTTTATCTGGATAATCTGAAGTAGACCTCTTTATTTCTAATACTTCATCTTTTTACGGTGGGAGAAAAGATAAAACCTAATCATTTATCGAAAGTGAAGTTTGAAACTCATGTCATTGACCCATTCTGTTCTTTCGATTAAGCTGAACGTATTTACCTACCCTATTTTGGAAGTTTGGGTACAAGGACTAAAGAATAGTTAATTGAGCCGTATGAGGTAGGAAACTCTCAAGTACGGTTCTAAGGGAAGAAAACTTTTAGAAGTTACTCTATCCCGACCGAGGAGAACAGGCCATTCAACAGGGAGATCCTGAAATTGCGGAAGCTTGGTTTGATCAAGCTGCTGAATATTGGAAGCAAGCTATAGCACTTGCTCCAAGCAATTATATCGAAGCACAAAATTGGTTAAAGATTACAGGACGTTTTCGAGAATGAAAATCTCCCCTATATCAAGATGATGAAATTTATTATGCTATTCGAACGAATTAGCTTCTCTTATTGCATAATCATTATGAAAAAATAGAAAATAGAACAAAGAATACAATCTATGGATTGTTAAAAAATATTTTTAATATGAGTAAATATCTTTCATAAATAGAATTTATGAAAGATTAATTAATATTCATCAATTCAAAGTTCTTTTGAATCATAAAAGTGATCTATAACATATGGGTCCAGAGATATGGATAAATAAATCTGGATATGAAAATAATGATTGTATCATATTTATATACCTTACCACTGGGCGAAAAAGTTTTATATCTCGTAACGGTCCATTAAGCACCTATTGGATATGTCATAATAAATTTGAACATCTGCCTCAAATCGACTTCCGTATCATAGTCGCTCCAGTTCTAAACTGGGAAATAAATAAAGAGAGGGACGAGTTTAGAATATATAGTCATTTTTTCCTTTTTTTTTTTTTGAATTCGGCGGGTTTTTTCTCATGTCTCGTCTGGAAAGAGGAGAACTCAATGACCATTCGTTCACCGGAAGAAGTAAAGATCATAGTGGAGAGGGACCCTGTTAAAACCTCATTTGAAAAATGGGCTAAACCTGGTCATTTCTCAAAGACACTAGCTAAGGGACCCAATACTACCACCTGGATCTGGAACTTACATGCTGATGCTCATGATTTTGATAGCCATACCAATGATTTGGAAGAGATCTCTCGCAAAGTATTTAGTGCTCATTTTGGTCAATTAGCCATCATATTTATTTGGCTAAGTGGGATGTACTTTCACGGTGCTCGTTTCTCCAATTATGAAGCATGGCTAGGCGATCCTACTCACATTAAACCCAGTGCTCAGGTAGTTTGGCCGATAGTAGGCCAAGAAATTTTGAATGGAGATGTGGGTGGAGGTTTTCGAGGAATACAAATCACCTCTGGGTTCTTCCAAATTTGGCGAGCATCCGGAATAACTAGTGAATTGCAACTTTATTGCACCGCAATTGGTGCATTGATCTTTGCAGCGTTAATGCTTTTTGCTGGTTGGTTCCATTATCACAAAGCTGCTCCAAAATTGGCTTGGTTCCAAGATGTAGAATCCATGTTGAACCACCATTTAGCAGGGTTACTAGGACTTGGCTCTCTATCTTGGGCAGGACACCAAATACACGTTTCTTTACCTATTAATCAACTCTTAGATGCTGGAGTGGACCCTAAAGAGATACCGCTTCCTCATGAATTTATTTTAAATCGTGAGCTTTTAGCTCAACTTTATCCCAGTTTCGCTGAGGGATTGACCCCATTTTTCACTCTGAATTGGTCAAAATATTCAGAATTTTTGACTTTTCGTGGAGGGCTCAACCCAGTAACGGGGGGTCTGTGGCTGACCGATACTGCACACCACCATTTGGCTATTGCAGTTCTTTTTATAATCGCTGGTCATATGTATAAAACCAATTGGGTTATTGGTCATAACCTCAAGGATATTTTGGAGGCTCATAAAGGTCCATTTACAGGGGAAGGACATAGAGGTCTTTACGAGATCTTAACTACTTCATGGCATGCTCAATTAGCTCTTAACCTAGCTATGTTAGGGTCTTTAACTATTGTCGTAGCTCATCATATGTATTCTATGCCTCCCTATCCATATCTAGCTACTGACTATGGTACCCAACTATCTCTGTTCACGCACCATATGTGGATTGGTGGATTTCTCATAGTTGGCGCTGCTGCACATGCAGCTATTTTTATGGTAAGAGACTATGATCCGACTACTCAGTACAACAATCTTTTAGACCGTGTTCTGAGACATCGTGATGCAATTGTATCACACCTCAACTGGGTATGTATTTTCTTAGGTTTCCATAGTTTTGGTCTATATATTCATAATGATACTATGAGTGCTTTAGGACGTCCTAAAGATATGTTTTCAGATACTGCTATCCAATTACAACCTATCTTTGCTCAATGGATACAAAACACTCATGCTTTAGCACCCAGTTTGACAGCTCCTGATGCAACAGCAAGTACCAGCTTAACCTGGGGAGGTGGTGATTTGATAGCAGTAGGTGCCAAAGTGGCCTTGTTGCCTATTCCATTAGGAACTGCGGATTTTTTAGTGCACCATATTCATGCATTTACTATCCATGTGACTGTATTAATATTACTTAAAGGTGTTTTATTTGCTCGCAGTTCTCGTTTAATACCCGATAAAGCGAATCTTGGTTTTCGTTTTCCTTGCGATGGGCCCGGTAGAGGAGGAACATGCCAAGTATCTGCCTGGGATCATGTCTTCTTAGGGTTATTCTGGATGTACAATGCAATTTCGGTAGTAATATTTCATTTTAGTTGGAAAATGCAGTCCGATGTTTGGGGTAGTATAAGTGATCAGGGAGTGGTAACTCATATTACAGGAGGAAACTTTGCGCAGAGTTCCGTTACAATTAACGGGTGGCTCCGTGACTTTCTATGGGCACAAGCTTCTCAAGTAATCCAATCTTACGGTTCTTCATTATCTGCATATGGTCTTTTATTCTTAGGTGCTCATTTTGTTTGGGCCTTTAGTTTAATGTTCCTATTTAGTGGCCGTGGATATTGGCAAGAACTTATTGAATCTATTGTTTGGGCCCATAATAAATTAAAAGTTGCTCCTGCTATCCAGCCAAGAGCCTTGAGTATTGTTCAAGGACGCGCTGTAGGAGTAGCTCATTACCTTCTGGGTGGAATTGCCACAACATGGGCGTTCTTCTTAGCAAGAATTATTGCAGTAGGATAATGGCTAGGAGGATAAAGCATTATGGCATCAAGATTTCCAAAGTTCAGCCAAGGCTTGGCCCAGGACCCAACTACTCGTCGTATTTGGTTTGGTATTGCTACTGCACATGACTTTGAGAGTCATGATGATATTACCGAAGAGCGCCTTTATCAAAAGATTTTTGCTTCTCACTTTGGTCAGTTAGCTATAATCTTTCTGTGGACCTCTGGTAATTTATTCCACGTAGCTTGGCAAGGCAATTTCGAAGCATGGGTCCACGACCCCTTACATATAAGACCTATTGCTCATGCAATTTGGGATCCTCATTTTGGTCAACCGGCCGTAGAAGCCTTTACCCGAGGAGGTGCTCCCGGTCCAGTAAATATTGCTTATTCCGGTGTTTATCAGTGGTGGTATACAATTGGTTTACGCACTAATGAAGATCTTTATATTGGAGCTCTTTTCTTGCTATTTCTTTCTGCTCTCTTTTTAACAGCGGGTTGGTTGCATCTACAACCTCAATGGAAACCAAGTGTTTCATGGTTTAAAAATGCCGAGTCTCGTCTAAATCATCATTTATCAGGGCTCTTCGGAGTCAGCTCTTTGGCTTGGACGGGGCATTTAGTTCATGTGGCTATTCCTGAATCAAGAGGAGAGCACATAAGGTGGGATAATTTTTTAGATATAGTACCACATCCCCAAGGGTTGGAACCACTTTTTACAGGTCAGTGGAATCTTTATGCTCAAAATCCTGATTCCAGCAGTCATTTATTTGGTACCGCTAAAGGGGCGGGAACTGCTATTCTAACTCTTCTCGGGGGATTCCATCCACAAACTCAAAGTTTGTGGCTAACTGATATCGCGCATCATCATTTAGCTATTGCATTTGTGTTTTTCATTGCTGGTCATATGTATAGAACCAACTTTGGGATTGGACACAGCATAAAAGATATTTTAGAAGCACATGTTCCTCCGGGAGGCTTATTAGGACGCGGGCATAAGGGTCTTTACAACACAATCAATAACTCTCTTCACTTTCAATTAGGTCTTGCTCTAGCTTCTTTGGGAGTTGTTACTTCTTTAGTAGCTCAACACATGTATTCTTTGCCTGCCTATGCATTCATAGCACAAGATTTTACTACTCAAGCTGCTTTGTATACTCATCATCAATACATTGCCGGATTCATTATGACGGGGGCATTTGCTCATGGAGCTATATTTCTCATTAGAGATTATAATCCAGAACAAAATAAGGATAATGTATTGGCGAGAATGTTGGAGCATAAGGAAGCCATAATATCTCATTTGAGTTGGGTTAGTTTATTCCTAGGTTTTCATACCTTGGGACTTTATGTTCATAACGATGTTATGCTCGCTTTTGGTACTCCAGAAAAGCAAATCTTGATTGAGCCTATATTTGCTCAATGGATACAATCTGCTCATGGTAAAGCCTTATATGGCTTTGATGTGCTCTTATCTTCAGCAAATGATCCAGCATTCAATGCCGGAAAAAGCTTATGGTTACCCGGTTGGTTGAATGCTATTAACGATAATAAAAATTCACTCTTCTTAACAATTGGTCCCGGAGACTTTTTGGTTCATCATGCTATTGCTCTAGGTTTGCATACGACTACATTGATTTTAGTAAAAGGTGCTTTAGATGCGCGCGGTTCTAAGCTAATGCCTGATAAGAAAGAATTTGGTTATAGTTTTCCTTGCGATGGTCCGGGGCGGGGCGGTACTTGCGATATTTCGGCCTGGGATGCTTTTTATTTAGCAGTTTTCTGGATGTTGAATACCATTGGATGGGTTACTTTCTATTGGCATTGGAAACATATAACCTTATGGCAGGGAAATGTAGCTCAATTTAATGAGTCTTCCACTTATTTAATGGGGTGGTTAAGAGATTATCTTTGGTTAAATTCTTCACAACTAATTAATGGATACAATCCTTTTGGTATGAACAGTTTATCTGTTTGGGCGTGGATGTTCTTATTTGGACATCTTGTTTGGGCTACTGGATTTATGTTTCTTATTTCTTGGCGTGGATATTGGCAAGAACTGATTGAAACTCTTGCATGGGCTCATGAACGCACACCTCTGGCTAATTTAGTTCGATGGAGAGATAAGCCGGTAGCTCTTTCCATTGTTCAAGCACGATTAGTTGGATTAGCTCACTTTTCTGTAGGCTATATATTCACCTATGCAGCTTTCTTAATCGCCTCTACATCAGGTAAATTCGGTTAATTCTTTTTATACGCAGTTTTTAGATTTTTCAATCTAATCTCTGTGTATAAAAAGAAGGAGTAATCCACGTAATACTTCTCCATCTCAAATTTGATCTATATTCTTTATATAAAGTAGCTGAATCCTTATGGCAAGAAAAAGTCTCATTCAAAGAGAGAAAAAGAAACAAAGATTGGAAAGGAAATATAATTTGCTTCGCCAATCTTTGAAAAAAGAGATGAGCGAAGTCTCATCACTGGATGAAAAATTGGAAATTTATAGAAAATTACAATCTCTACCGCGTAATAGTGCACCTACACGTCTTCGCCGACGTTGTTTGAAGACTGGAAGACCCAGAGCCAATTATAGAGACTTTGAATTATCCGGATATATAATTCGTGAAATGGCTCACGCATGTTTGTTGGCTGGGGTAACAAAATCGAGTTGGTAGGGTAAAGAAAAGAATTATTTAAAGTTATTGTTATGATATAAAAGTCCCTCCCTATATAAGGGAGGGAGAATAGCATACCCAAGGGATTGCTCGATGTACCCATTTTAATGGTATTATAAGAAAGGTTAATATGAAGGGATAACGCGGAGTAGAGCAGTTTGGTAGCTCGCAAGGCTCATAACCTTGAAGTCATGGGTTCAAATCCCGTCTCCGCAAAGACACAATAAATTTCATATATCTTGGCTGTATGTATAAATACGATACAAATACGACTAAACCAATACGATAACTTTCTATTCTACAGATAGGCGGGTAGCGGGAATCGAACCCGCATCTCCTCCTTGGCAAGGAGAAATTATACCATTCAACCATACCCGCATTTGACTCGTTATATGGGTATAATATATACCCATATATTACCATTCTATGGAGGTCAATTTTCCTATTTCAATAGGCTTATTGATAAATTATCAATCATATTAATAATAACCTCTCCCTTGAGCACTTTCATTACCTGGTTTTTTATTTCTCGTAAATTAAATTCCTTTGTGAATTAATTTAGGCCCAGGGGGAGGAAGGATAAAAAGATCAATATATCTTAAGATATGAAAGAATTTAGAATACCTACTAAAAAGACTAATCCAATCCATAATGATACACCTGAAAATAGTACATTTTTTTTACTTGACCAGCCATTAGGAGAGGCAAGTGCGACAGGTACACCAATCACTAGTAGAATTGAAATTGCAATTAATGCAAACACAGACGATTGGAACGCAATAGTCATGATTGTAATCTTAAAAGCTTCCAACAGATTCAAAAGGCTATACCATTCGATCCCTATCCGGTCTTTTTAATTAAAATGCACTACGGATTTTTATTTTATCATAAATGAATCGAAATTTTCGAATTTCGAGTTATAAAGAAAGAATAAGCAAATTTTATTTTTATCATCATAATAGTTATATAGTGTATATAGAATATATAATATAACTATTAGCCCTATAGACAGGTATTATCTGTCGGGATAAAATGAGTTATGCTCATTGGGGAGAGATGGCCGAGTGGTTGATGGCTCTGGTCTTGAAAACCGGTATAGTTAAAAACTATCGAGGGTTCGAATCCCTCTCTCTCCTTTTGTTGATCGAACAATTGAACCTAGCTTATGAAAAAATAAAATCCTAGATAGAACTTAGTTCAGTACCAAAAAAAATGCTCGGCTATATTAATTATATTAATAGTATAGCCGAGCAACAAGGATTCAGTTGGAAGAATAATGGCAAAGGATATAACTATCTTTATAATATCTAAAAAGAAATTAGATATTTAGAGTTTTTTCTCTGGTTTAATTAAGAGGGGTCATGGAAAGAACAGGTTCAAAATCACGATCAATTCCTTTCTCAAATCCTGCTGCAGCTGCACGAGCTCTTCCTGCATGCCACAAATGACCTACGAAAAAGAAAAATCCTAGAACAAAATGAGAAGTGGCTAACCAACTTCGAGGTGAGACATAATTGACCGCATTAATTTCGGTAGCTACACCACCCACAGAATTTAAAGAACCTAAAGGAGCATGAGTCATATATTCTGCTGAACGTCGTTCTTGCCAAGGTTGTATGTCTTTTTTCAGCTTACTCAGGTCCAAACCATTAGGACCCCTTAAAGGTTCCAACCAGGGAGCACGAAGATCCCAAAAACGCATCGTTTCCCCTCCAAAAATAATTTCTCCAGTAGGAGAACGCATAAGATATTTACCTAAACCAGTGGGCCCTTGGGCAGACCCCACACTAGCTCCAAGACGCTGGTCTCTAACTAGAAAAGTAAATGCTTGTGCTTGAGAGGCCTCTGGGCCGGTAGGTCCATAGAATTCACTGGGATAAGCTGTATTGTTAAACCAAACAAAACAACAAGCAATGACACCAAAGACAGAGAGAGCTGCCAAACTATAAGATAAGTAAGCTTCTCCGGACCATACAAATGCACGGCGAGCCCACGCAAAAGGTTTTGTTAAGATGTGCCAGATACCACCGAAGATACAAATGGAACCTAACCACACATGTCCTCCAATTAGATCTTCTAGATTGTCCACACTAACAATCCATCCCTCCCCTCCAAAAGGGGATTTTAGTAAATAACCAAATATAGTACTTGGGTTAAGCGTAAGGTTCGTAATTTTTCTTATATCTCCACCGCCGGGAGCCCAGGTATCATATATGCCACCAAAATACAAAGCCTTAAACACTAGGAGAAAAGCACCAACACCTAGCAAGATTAGGTGAATACCTAAAATTGTGGTCATTTTGTTCCTATCTTTCCATACATAACCAAAAAATGGAAAAGATTCTTCTAAAGTTTCGGGTCCAATTAGTGCGTGATAAATACCACCGAAGCCTAAAACTGCAGAAGAAATTAAGTGAAGTACCCCGGATACAAAATAGGGAAAAGTGTCCACAATTTCCCCACCAGGACCGACTCCCCATCCTAGAGTAGCTAGATGGGGAAGTAAAATCAATCCTTGTTCATACATAGGTTTTTCTGGTACAAAATGAGCCACCTCAAATAAATTCATTGCTCCAGCCCAGAATACAATTAATCCGGCATGAGCCACATGAGCTCCAAGTAATTTGCCTGACAAATTAATAAGTCGAGCATTACCAGCCCACCAAGCGAAACCAGTGGTTTCTTGGTCACGACCAGCTAAAGTTAGAGTTCCATTAAAGAGCGTTTCCACGGGGTAGAACCTCCTCAGGGAATATAAGATTTTCATGAGGCTGATCCTGAGCCGCCATCCAAGCACGAATACCTTCGTTCAAAAGAATATTTTTTGTATAAAAAGTCTCAAATTCAGGATCTTCTGCTGCACGAATCTCCTGGGAAACAAAATCATAAGCACGTAAGTTTAGAGCTAGGCCAACTACTCCAATGGCACTCATCCATAAACCGGTCACCGGCACAAATAACATGAAGAAATGTAACCAACGTTTATTGGAAAAAGCAACCCCAAAAATTTGGGACCAGAAACGATTCGCAGTGACCATAGAATAAGTCTCTTCGGCTTGAGTTGGGTTAAAAGCACGGAATGTATTTGCACCATCACCGTCTTCAAATAAAGTATTTTCTACGGTAGCACCGTGAATAGCACATAGAAGAGCAGCACCCAATACTCCGGCAACTCCCATCATATGAAATGGATTCAAGGTCCAATTATGAAAACCTTGAAAAAAGAGGATAAATCGGAAAATAGCTGCTACGCCAAAACTAGGCGCAAAAAACCAACCAGACTGACCTAATGGATAGATCAAGAATACGGAAACAAAAACAGCAATCGGAGCAGAGAACGCAATTGCATTATAAGGTCGTAATTGCACAGATCGAGCAAGTTCAAATTGGCGTAACATAAAGCCTATTAGACCAAAAGCACCATGAAGAGCAACGAAAGTCCATAGACCACCTAATTGACACCAGCGAGTAAAATCTCCTTGTGCTTCAGGACCCCATAATAGCAGCAAAGAATGTGCCAAACTATTAGCAGGCGTAGAAACTGCAGCAGTTAAAAAATTACAACCTTCCAAATAGGAACTGGCCAATCCGTGAGTATACCACGAAGTCACAAAAGTTGTGCCCGTGAACCATCCGCCTAGTGCAAAATAAGCACAAGGAAAAAGCAATAAACCGGACCAACCCACAAAAACAAAACGGTCTCTGCGTAGCCAGTCATCCATAATATCAAATAAAGTTTGTTCCTCTTTGGAAGACTTTCCAAGGGCTATAGTCATAGTAATCCTCCTATTTAACTATTTCAACCTTTTCCGAACACCCTATTCGATAGAATCAAAGGGTATACACTTTTTTATATTGAAATATTTATGGACAATTTTTCATCCATCATCCCTTTCAATAAATCGGGTTTCGAAGATTCTTTATTGGCACGGGTTTTATATTGAAACCGAATTACTTATATATAGTAAATGCATGAAAATTCGAAGTTGTTTCTATTTCATTTTTTTTCTTATCTTTTTTTTTCTCAATTCCAATCTATTTTCCACTGGTAGAATGACCGAGATAAAATGTCTTGTACAAACATAGTAAGAATGTTTGGTACATCATAATCGAATTATGCTTTTAAAGATAAAAGGAAAATACTTCCATCTAAAATTCAGACTTACATATCCATTTTTTTGGAAATAAAAAAATCATTCGACAGAATATCCAATTAACAATCAAATATGAGAGTATTTTAATAATTTCAATTGATTGAAGGTTCATTTTCAAAATCTACCTCAATTTTCAATATAAGAATAAGTTATATTATTAATCAGTCAATGGGTTAGGTTCACTTACTTCTCATTTTTATTATAGTTTTAAAGTAATACGTACTAATTGAAATTAGTAATTCTTCAATGAAAAATATGAAAGTGAAGTATTATTAATGCCTAATCTTATACTATTCCTCGTTTTATTAGTAGCGAGATACAAGAAAAAAAGTTCTATCTAAAAAAAATTATATATGTTGTCCTCAATTAATATTAGCATGTTTTATTTCGTTATAAAAAAAAGGTATATTGCAGCTTTTTTGTCTTAATCAAATAAATCTTAAAAATAACAACTGGGCTTTATTGCAAGCAAGAGCCCTTTATCGGGCTTGAACCGATGACTTACGCCTTACCATGGCGTTACTCTACCCCTGAGTTAAAAGGGCTTTTGACCATTTCATTACCAATGGAGAAGTCTATTACATATTCGATAGATTCCAAATAATGGGGTCAATAATAGAACTCAATTAATTGAATATAGTTATATTGTCGATCCTGACAACACAAGAAGAATATTCAATAATGAAATATGAAGAAAGATTCTTTTATATTGACAAATTCCTAGGGATTTGAATATTATAACAATAAGTAGGCCCCTATCGTCTAGTGGCCCAGGACATCTCTCTTTCAAGGAGGCAACGGGGATTCGATTTCCCCTAGGGGTAGTAGGCTAGGAAAGTCATTATAGTACCTAATTAGGTACTATAATCAATTTCCCATTTTTTCCTGGGTCGATGCCCGAGTGGCTAATGGGGACGGACTGTAAATTCGTTGGCAATATGCCTACGCTGGTTCAAATCCAGCTCGGCCCAATACCAACTTGATAGATTGAGATAGATATTTATCTATCAGATAAGAAAGGTAATTGGTTTTTGAATCCCCTACCCTCTAATCCTATACTGTATATGAGAAAGAATCGGAACGAACAGATACTTTTGACATATATATTTGAAAGAAAAAAGTTTTACAAAATACGACCCGGCACGCACAGTTTTTTTTATGACAGTTTAGTCAATAAACTGTACCTAGTGGGATTGTAGTTCAATTGGTTAGAGTACCGCCCTGTCAAGACGGAAGTTGCGGGTTCGAGCCCCGTCAGTCCCGATTCAATAAATTGAACAATTGTTTGAGCAATTCCTACCCCAAACAAGAGCAAAAAAGGAAAATAGAGTAGAATAGATTTGACATCTTTTTTTACACATTTTGTGTGTGGATTCGCCGAATTATTAGATTCGCAATCTTTTTTTTCCTTGAGAAAGAAAAAAAAAAAAGAGAGATACTCTATGAGATCAAATCTCAAGTTATTTTAAAACGAAGCGAAAATCAATCATGGAAGTAAATAACGTTGCATTTATTGCTATTCTATTATTCATTGCAGTGCCCACTGCTTTTCTAATCGTCATTTACGCACAAACGAAGCCTCAAAGTGAACTAGAGTGATTACTTAGAATCTAGAATTAGTCTAAATCGTAACTATAAAAAAGTAATAGCGGTCAGTAGATTTTTTTTGAAAAGAAGTAGTTACAAAAGAAAAAAATTGTCGTTTGTACCACTTATATACATATTTTGGATAAGTAGATCTAAATTCTAATTTGTCTCGTGGGAACTAGACATAATTTCTTACATATCTCTGGAAAAATTTATGTAAATAAAAACATAGGTGTTATTTTTGATTTGAATAATATTTTCAAAAATATTTATAATACGAATACGCATTGTTTACTATTCCATAGTAATATACAAAATTGTAAATCGTAAAGGCAAAAAATTTATATGGAAAAGACAGAGCAATAATGCTCCATATGCTTTAACAGATGTATAGTTAAAAATAGTATGGTTCGCTATATAAAATTCTACTTCATATTTAGAAAATATGAAGTAGAATTTTATTTCTAACATGATCAATTTGATATTTATTAATCATCTCGTTGATAATTTAACGATAGATAAATAATTAATGATAGTAATGATTTAATCATCGTAATAATCATTGTTTATTTGTTTTTAACAGAACGATTAAAAACAGAAGGACTATTCAAATTCTATTAAATTCCACTTCTACCCCATACTACGAGTGAAAGAGAAAAAGTAAAGACTACCATTAGAGCAGCCCAAGCGATACCGACTATATCCATACGAATCCCTCTCTTTATAAAAACTGAAAAAAAAAAGTAAAAAAAAAAATAATATCATTATTGATTCTTGATGATAATGGAACTATTCAAAATAGTGCAAAGTGGAAATCTTCTACCTTCCTATTCTGAAAGGATGAGCCAATAGTAGAGGCTTCTCAAAATTTTTTATTGTAACTAATTACTATAAACTACCTATCAGATCAGACATTAACGATAAAATTGAATTTTATTTGCTATATTAGCAATAGCACCTGAAGCTACACAAGTTGTCTCCAAAAGACATGGATACAAATAGAGACTTTTCTATTTGTTTAGACTACCAAGGCGACACCCAGATTTGAACTGGGGATCGAGGATTTGCAGTCCCCTGCCTTACCACTTGGCTATGTCGCCATCCCCATATCTAGTTTATCCTAAGGGAAAATTTTGCTTTATTTATCGGAGATGATATGTAAGGTATTTCACGTATTCTTGTTTATCACTCGAATATGCCGTATAACCAATTTATAGTCCCCAGGTCTAATAATTGAGACTTTTCCAATAGGAAAAAAGAGGGATTGATTTTCAATTATCTTATTGAAATGGAACCTATAACCTATTAATATCGGTTAGGAATTTAAGTTCCTGCCTCTAGTATAGAATAGGAATTTAGAGTACCCAATTAGTATACTAAATCCACTTTTGTCTGTCAATAACTAGAGAATTTACAACTATAGAAATATTTACGTCATATATCATATTTTAATAATAAAAGCAAAATAGCTTCTTTTTTTGTTTTTTACTTTTTTTGATATAGTGAACAAAACATGTCAATTTTTTGTCGAATTTATTCGTCTAGATTAATGGGGAATAAAATATCGAAATATAAAATTTACTATATATATATAATAGGATAGCAAACATCCAATGCGATTAGAAGAAAATAAAGGAATATTTACAATTCCCCAATTTGGTAAAATACAACTTGAAGGATTTTTTCGTTTTATCAATCAAGGCTTAATAGAAGAAATCAATAACTTTTCAAAAATTGAAAGCTCAAATAAAAAGATAAAAATTATTCTTTTTGGTTCTGAATATAAACTAACAGAACCTTTCATTAAAGAGAGAGATGCTGTATATATGTCTCTTACATATAACTGTCAATTATATGTACCAGCAAGATTGATTAAGAAAACTAAGAAAACTTGTGAAATACAGGACCAGATTTTATATCTGGGAGATATTCCTTTGATGAATTCTAAAGGAACTTTTGTAATAACTGGAAATTACAGAGTCGTGGTCAATCAAATAGTAAGAAGTCCCGGTATTTATTACACTTGGGAACGAAAACCGTCGGGAAACATTATCTGGATTGGCACAATAATTTCAGATTGGGGAGGAAGATCAAGATTAGAGCTTAATAAAAAAAAAGAAAAGATATGGATTCGTATAAACAAAAAAAAAATATCTGTTTTACTTTTTTTATTGGCTATGGGTCTAAATTCCGAAGATATTTTTAACTATAAGAATGTTAAAGCATTTTTCCAATATTCAGAGGAGTATTATACATACAAGTACGATTGGTATGGCGGGAAGCGCAAAGCTATTTTGAAACTTTATAAAAAACTTTACATAAGTGACGAAAATGAAGAAGAAGGAGAAGAAGAAGGAGAAGAAGAAGAAGAAGAATTGGATTTTGAGTCTATATATGAAAAAGTAACAACATTTTTTCGAACGAAATGTTTATTAGGAAAGATTGGTCGACGAAATCTGAATAAAAAACTAAGTCTTGATATACCCGAGAACGAAATTTTATTATTACCGCACGATATATTGGCTGCTGTGGATTACCTTATCAAAGTGCAATTTGGAGCAGGTACACCCGATGATATAGATCACTTACAAAATCGATATATTCGTTCTGTAGCAGATTTATTACAAGAGCAATTACGATTAGCTCTATATGATTTCAGAGAAGCAGTTGAAAAAACTATATTACCTGTATCAATCAATGCTAAAAAGAGAATAACTCTTATTAAATTGGAAAATTTCATTTCATTAACGGATACTTTTCGTAGTTTTTTTGGGTTACATCCCTTATCACAATTTTTGGATCAAACTAATCCGTTGGCAGAAATAGTTCATAGTCGAAAAGTGAGCTCTTTGGGCCCTGGAGGATTGACAAGTCGAACGTCTACTTTTCGTACACGGGATATTCATCCTAGTCATTATGGACGTATTTGTCCGATTACGACATCCGAAGGAATAAATGTTGGGCTTATTGGATCGTTATCTATTTATGCAACGCTTGGTCATTACGGCTCTTTACAAAGCCCATTCTATAGGCTATCTGATAGATCGAACAAAGACCATATGGTTTATCTATTACCGGGAGAAGATGAATACTATCGGATAGCTATAGGAAATTCTCTGGCATTAAATCAAGGGGTTCCAGAGGAACAATTGACTGCAGCTCGATTTCAACAAGAATTTTTATTTTTTGCATGGGACCAAATTCATTTCAGAAGTATCTTCCCTTCCCAATATTTTTCCGTTGGAGTTTGCCTTATTCCTTTTATCGAACATAATGATGCGAATCGTGCTTTAATGGGTTCTAATATGCAGCGTCAAGCACTTCCACTTGTTCAACCTGAGAAGTGTATTGTTGGAACTGGATTGGAGGGTCAAGTAGCTCTAGATTCAGGAAGTGTAGCTATAGCCAAGCAAGGGGGAAAAATAAAGTATATTGATGGTGAAAATATAATAATCACTTCATCTGTTGCTCGAGACAATATAGAAACAGAATTGATTCTATATCAACGTTCTAATAGTGATACTTGTATACATCAAAAACCCCGAGTTCGCCAAGGGGAATATGTAAAGAGGGGACAAATTATAGCGGACAGTGCAGCTACAGCAGGGGGAGAACTTTCTTTGGGAAAAAACATTTTAGTGGCCTATATGCCATGGGAAGGATACAATTTTGAAGATGCAATACTTATTAGTGAACGTCTGGTATATGAAGACATTTTTACTTCTTTTCAGATCGTAAGATACGAAATTGGAGTTTATTTTACGGACCAGGGCCCTGAAGTAATAACTAGAGAAATACCTCATTTAAATGCTTACTTACTCCGTCATCTGGACGAAAACGGCATTGTAATGATAGGATCTTGGATAGAAACAGGTGATATATTAGTAGGTAAATTAATACTGGAAGCAGAAGAAGACTCACTAATAAATACTCCAGAAGGAAAATTATTACAAGCTTTATTTGATATTAAGGCACCTACTGGAAAAGAAAATTGTTTTAGAGTCCCTAAAGGTGTAAAAGGTCGAGTTATCGATGTGAGATGCTTTCAGGAGTTCGAGGAGGAGGAAGACGATTATCTCGGCGATATTGTAGAAAAAGTTCATGTATATATTTTACAAAAACGTAAAATACAAGTGGGTGATAAAGTAGCGGGAAGGCATGGTAATAAAGGTATTATTTCAAAAATTTTGCCCAGGCAAGATATGCCTTATTTACAAAATGGAACACCAGTGGACATGGTATTAAATCCATTAGGGGTACCTTCACGAATGAATGTAGGACAGATCTTTGAATGTTTACTTGGTTTAGCAGGAAAACTAATGAACAAACATTATAGACTTCCACCTTTTGACGAAAGGTACGAGCGAGAAGCTTCTAGAAAACTAGTGTTTTCTGAGCTTTATAAAGCTAGCGAGCAAACAGCTAATCCATGGGTATTTGAAACTGATAATCCTGGAAAACATAGATTAATTGATGGAAGAACAGGAAAGGTTTTTGAACAACCTGTTACAATAGGAATAGCTTATATATCGAAATTGTGCCATCAAGTTGACGACAAAATTCATGCACGTTCCCGTGGACCTTATGCGTTGGTTACACAACAACCTCTAAAAGGAAAATCCTCCAGAGGAGGACAACGAGTAGGAGAAATGGAAGTTTGGGCTCTAGAAGGTTTTGGTGTTGCTTATATTTTACACGAGATACTTACTTTAAAATCTGATCATATGGACACTCGTGAAAAAATATTTGGTGCCATTTTCAACGGAGAACCAATGCCGAAACCTACCACTTTTACAGAATCTTTCCGATTGCTCAGTCGAGAACTACGATCTTTAGCTCTAGAATTGAATCATACTATTCTATCTGAGATAGACTTTCAGATAGATAAGAAGGAAGTTTGATCAAAATGAATCAAAATTTATTTTTTATGAATGACCAGAATAAACACGAACAACTTCAAATTGGATTAGTTTCTCCCGAGCAGATTCTCGCTTGGTCTGAAAGAATATTACCTAATGGAGAAAGAGTCGGACAAGTGACTGCAGAACAGATTTTAGATTATAGAACTTATGAACCAATAAGAGATGGATTACTTTGTGAAAGGATATTTGGACCTAAGAAAAGGGGAGTTTGTGCTTGTGTAAAACCGCCAATGATAGAAAATGAGAAGGAAAACTACGACTCCAATTTTTGTACTCAATGTGGAGTTGAACTTGTTATTGATCCTCGAATTCGAAGATATCGAATGGGATACATTAAACTGGCATGCCCAGTTGTTCATATTTGGTATTTCAAACGACGTCCCAGTTATATCGCGAATCTATTAGATAAAACTCGTAAAGAATTAGAAGACCCAGTATACTGCGATGTGTGACTTGATCACAAGCTCCGATTATACAGATCCATAGGAACTGTCATCCTATTCAATCTAATTGGGATGCCCTTAGCTCTGACACGTCCCTCGGCAAGAGGGGCATGAAGCTCAGAATTAGAACCATGTTGATAAAGAGGAATGAATCTAGGGTTAATATTTGTATATTGAATTGAAATTGCTAATTGGACTTCGTAAAAATACTTCTTTTATTAGAAACAGAAACAAAATGGAATCAAAAATCTATTTTATTTTTATTCTAGACCAAAGAGAAAATATGGTTATAGGAGTCTATTCATCGCACATATGCTTCAAATAGTATTGTAACCATCGAAGTAAAACAGAAACCTACAGGATCAATTAATAAAGAGATAGAGACAAGTAAATCCCATATGAATTTCAAAATAAATGAAAGGTCTTTCACAAAGAAATGTATCGTTCAAAAGGGAGAAGACTGCTCATTAATTACATAATTTATGTCATAATACGAATTGTAAACCAATAATCGAATTCACTTGGCACTTGAGCAAAGAGTAACTATTTAGTTTTATCACTTGGAGACGAAAACCGTCGGGAAACATTGTTTGTATCAGAGAGCAAAAAACATTTTTTGCATAATGATACATAATCACTTTCCATTTGGGTATAGTTACTTGAGCCGGATGAGAGGAAACTTTCATGTCCGATTCTGAGGGGGGGGAAAAAAAGATTGTAAAAACCTATCCAAATGTTTTTATTACTAGGCCCACAGTTAAGAAGCCAACTTTATTGCGATTTCAGGGAGAACTTCGTGAATATGAGTCTAAATCTTGGGCAAAAGATATTGCTTCTTATCTCTCTTGGGATTTTGCGCTATTTCAAGATCGAGAAATTGCCACTGGAGGAAAAGCTATCAAAGAACAATTAGCTGGTCTAGATCTGCAAATGATTATAGATCATTCATATATAGAATGGAAGGAACTAGATACGAAAATATCTATATTATTTTTGTCGGGGGAGACAAAAATCCAATTTTTGAAGCCAGACTCTCCTTTGAAAAAACTATATGATAGTATCAAGAAAAAACTTCTTTCACTTCAAAGAAGAAAGGATCGCCTGGTTCGACGGATGAAATTTGCTCAATATTTTATTCAAACAAATGTAGAACCAGAATGGATGGTTTTATGCCTATTACCAGTTCTTCCTCCCGACCTGAGGCCAATGTATAAATTAAATGAAGGTGGAGTGATTACTTCGGATCTCAATGAACTTTATCTAAAAGTTATCCGTCGAAATAATAATCTTTTAGAATCCATAGAATGGACTCGTGCATTTCTAATACCAAATTTATTGTTTGATCAAAAGAAATTAGTCCAAAAAGCTGTAGATACACTTCTTGATAACAGTATAGGCGCGCAACCGGTGAAAGATAGTAAGGATAGACCTTATAAATCGTTCTCAGATTTTCTCCAAGGGAAAGAAGGAAGATTTCGTGAAAGTTTACTTGGAAAACGGGTCGATTATTCAGGTCGTTCTGTTATTGTGGTAGGTCCCCATCTCTCATTGTATCAATGTGGATTACCCCGAGAAATCGCAATAGAACTTTTTCAAGCATTTTTAATTCGTGATCTAGTTGAACGACAGATTGCTCCCAATCTAAGAACTGCTAAATTTTTAATTCGAGATAGGAAAACTATTATATGGAACGTACTTAAACAGACTATCCAAAGACATCCCATATTGTTAAATCGAGCACCCACCTTACACAGATTAGGAATACAAGCATTTCTACCCATTTTAATAAAAGAACGTGCCATTCGGTTACACCCATTGGTTTGTGCAGGATTTAATGCAGACTTTGACGGAGATCAGATGGCTGTCCACGTACCTTTATCTATGGAAGCTCAAGTAGAAGCTCGTTTACTTATGTTTTCTCATCTCAATCTTATCTCTCCAACTATAGGAGACCCTATTTGTGTACCGACTCAAGATATGCTTCTAGGACTTTATAGATCAACTATTCAAAAAAACCAGGGCATTTATGAAAATAGATACCACCCGAATAATTCAAAAAATAAGATCGTCTCACCTTCGTTTTATAGCTATGATGATGCGCTAAAAGCTTATGAACAAAAACAAATTGATTTAGACAGTCCTTTATGGCTCCGATGGAGGAGAGATATAGATACCTCTATTATTAATTCAGTAAATCGAGAACTTCCTATCGAAGTTCAATATGAATCTTTTGGTACCTTCTACGAAATCTATGATCATTTTCGAATAAGAAAATGTAGAATGGGGGAAATACTTAATAAATACATTCGAACGACCGTTGGTCGTATTCGTTTTAATCGAGAAATAGAAGAAGCTATAAAAGGCTTGTGGACTTATGATATCCGACAAGAACTGTCACTATTCAGAATTTAATGTGATTAATCTTATGATCCTTTCATTGATGCAGAGATAAAGATTAAGGGAGCTTTGGAGCTTAAACCCATTGCTGATTCCTACTCCCCAACCCAAAATGGGGAGATTTTATCCAAAATGGAGATATTTATATTCTTATGATACAACCTAAATTCAAAATACCCATTTTATTCTTATGATACAACCTAAATTCAAAGTACCCTTTCCTTTTGAAGTGCCCTTTTTTAATAAAGGGATGGATAAATTTGTTATGAAGCACCTTATTAAAAGATTTGTAAATCAATTTGGAATGACATATACATCACATGTATTAGATCAACTGAAGATTTTAGGTTTCCAGCAAGCTACCGATGCAGCTATTTCATTAGGAATTGATGATCTTTTAACAACACCAGCTAAACTATGGCTTATCCAAGATGTGCAGCAACAAGGGTTTGCTTCGGAAAGACATCATGATTATGGAAATGTACATGCAGTGGAAAAATTACGTCAATTGATTGAGATATGGCATGCTACCAGTGAATATTTGAAACGAGAAATGAATCCGAATTTTAAGATGACTGATCCTCTTAATCCAGTACATATGATGTCCTTTTCAGGAGCTAGAGGAAGTATATCTCAAGTTCACCAATTAGTAGGTATGAGAGGATTAATGTCAGATCCTCAAGGAAAAATTGTTGATCTACCCATTCAAGGAAATTTACGTGAAGGACTTTCCTTAACAGAATATATTATTTCCTGCTACGGTGCTCGTAAAGGAGTTGTGGATACTTCTATACGAACAGCAGATGCTGGATATCTCACACGTAGACTTGTTGAAGTAGTACAACACCTCGTTGTACGTAAAGTAGATTGTGGTACTATCCAAGGTCTTTTTGTAAATCTTATTCAAGATCAAGAAACAATCAAAAATCAATTTGTTTTACAAACACTCATTGGGCGCGTATTAGCAGATGATGTATATATAAAGGGAAGATGTATTGCCACGCGCAATGAAGATATTGGGATTAAACTTGCCAATCAATTCTATTATTTCCAAATACAACCAATATATATACGAACCCCTTTTACTTGCAAAAGTATATCTTGTATTTGTCAATTATGTTATGGTCGAAATACTACTCATAGTAACTTAATTGAATTAGGAGAAGCAGTTGGCATTATTGCAGGCCAATCAATTGGAGAGCCGGGAACTCAACTAACATTAAGGACTTTTCATACTGGTGGGGTATTTACGGGTGATATTGCAGAACATATACGAGCCCCGTTCACCGGAAAAATGGAATTCAACGAAAATTTCGTTTTTCCTACCCGCACCCGTCATGGGCACCCTGCTTATATATGTCATAATAGTTTAGACGTCACTATTGATAATCAATATGAAGTACAAAACTTAACGATTCCGCCAGAAAGCTTGCTATTCATTCAGAATAATCAACTCGTGGAATCGGAACAAATAATTGCTGAGATTCGTGCAAAAAAACCCCCCTTTAAAGAGAAAGTAAAGAAATATATATATTCTGGCCTGACAGGAGAAATGCACTGGAATATTCCTATGCTGTCTAATTTAATAGAAAAGACCACTCATTTATGGGTATTATCGGGAGGGATATATGAATCCGCTTTTCATAAAGATCAAGATCAAGTGGATATTACAGAACTTCTTCTTTACAAACATAAATCACTTTCGAATTATTCAGTGGATCAGGTGAAACACGAATCAGTTGACTCAAACTGTTTTGAAAAAGGGGAAAAAATCTTCAATTATCTCGAAACTGATCGAACCATAGCTAACGAACATCAAGACTCTATCGATTGCACCATTCTTTTTGAAAATACCAACAATATGAGGGTAAAAAACGAACTCATCGTACCATTATGGTGTGATAAACAATTGGGGAAGCGAAGAATCTCTTGTCCTCATTTAATTCTTAGAATGCCTATAGAATATATTTTCTATAAAAATAAAAATAACAACATTTTTGCTTTTTTGAATGACCCTCGTTCAAAAATGATAAAATATGGGAATATTCTCGGGGGTTATTCGATTGAAAAAGAAAGGAATTTTCTTGAAAATCAATTAGACGGAAGGCCCAGATTAAAAATAAAAAAGGCTTATGCTTCTCTCATTTCAGTAAGAACAAATAAGATCATTATCAATATGATTCAAATTAGCTTGCTAAAATACCCTTTTTTTAATATGGCAAGTTCTCCATTTTTTTTTCATAACAAATTAGGTCACACTAATTCTTTTTTTTCGAATGATCAAAGTAAATTACTTAGTAAGGGAACTATTCGTTCAGTACCTAATGAGAATAAAAAAGATCAATCTTTTATTATTCTGTCTACTTCTGATTTTTTGCAAATCGTTTTGTTTAATGATTTAAAAAGCTTAAATAAAGTAAAAAAGTCGGATGCAAATAAAAAAATGGCATTGTCAGGTCTCCTGGGTTATTTACATAGTATTGCTAATCGTTTTCCATACTGTCGTTTGATGACTTATAAAAAAGTATTATTAAATGAACGTTTAATTTCTAACAATGACTCGAATACTTTTCAAGTAGCTAAATGCTATTTTATGGACGAAAAGAGGGAAATTTATAAATTTGATTCATGCAGAAATATTCTTTTCAATTTTAATTTGTACTTTTCCCTATCCAATTTTTTTGAAAAAACATTTCCAGTAGTCAGCCTTGGACAATTTTTTTGCAAAAGTATATGGATATTCGAAGATAAACAACTCCAAGGATCTGGTCAAATTGTAGTTGTTCGTGAGGAATCTTTTATCATTAGATTAGCTAAACCCTATTTGGGTACTCGAGGAGCAACTCATAATAGTTATTATGGTAAAATTCTTTACGAAGGAGATACATTAATCACCATGTCATACGAAAGATTAAAATCCGATGATATAATTCAAGGTCTTCCTAAAGTTGAACAATTATCAGAAGCCCGCTCGAATACTTTAATATCGAAAAATCGAAAAAAAAAATTTAAAGAATTGAACAGACACCTGGCAATATTTTTTGGAAATTTTTGGGGGTCATTCACCAGTGTTAGAATAACTATGGAGGATAGTCAGAATCAGTTGGTCAATGAAATTCAAAAGATTTATCGATCCCAGGGGGTACAAATTTCTGATAAGCATATAGAAATTATTGTGCGCCAAATTACATCGAAAGTTTTAGTTGTAGATGTCGAAAAGTCCGAAAATAAAAATTTTGAAAATGGACTAAATAGTCTTTTTTTACCCGGAGAACTCATTGGATTATCACAAGCACAAAGAATGGATCGCGCTCTCGAAAAAAGAATAAACTATCGAACCATTTTATTGGGAATGACAAACGCATCTCTGAATACTCAAAGTTTTCTATCGGAAGCGAGTTTTCAGGAAACTGCTCGGGTCTTAGCGAAATCTGCTCTTCAAGGTCGCATTGATTGGTTGAAGGGCTTGAAGGAAAATGTTATTCTCGGGAAAATGATACCTGTTGGTACTGGATTCAACCCTTTGAAAAAACGGAGTAAAATAGATCCGAGAATTAGTAAGAAAAGTATATTTAGAATAAAAGTGAAAGATTTTTTCTTGAAAGTTTTATTGCAAAAAAAAAAAAAAAAAAAAGTTCTAAAAAAACTAGTCAAAATAAAGAAAAAATCAAAACGAGTAGAAGTAGTAAAAAAGTCATTTATAAATAAACAAATCTAACAATTTGCTGTATAAAAAGAAATAAAAAATCAAATGAATACTTGTACCAAGTACGCTACGGCAAGCAATCTAACCCATTCCATTGGAATGTAGATATTCCAGTTCATATTAAAAAGCAAAAAAAGAAAATGACGAAAAAAAATTGGAACATCAATTTGAAAGAGATGGTAAAAGTAGGAGTTCATTTTGGTCATGAGACAAAAAAATGGAATCCTAAAATGGCACCTTACATTTTTAAAGAACGTCAAAATAGTCATATTATAAATTTGACTTATACCGCTCGTTTTTTATCAGAAGCCTGTGATTTTGTGTTTGATGGAGCAAAAAGAGGAAAACAATTTATGATAGTTGGTACAAAACATCAAACAGCTGATGCAGCTAAATTAGCTGCTTTAGCAGCTCGATGTCATTATGTAAATAAAAAATGGCTCGCGGGTATGTTAACTAATTGGTTTACTACAGAAGCAAGACTTGAAAAATTAAAAAATTTAATGAAAAAAAAAAATACGGGAGGATTTGATCAATTTACGAAGAAAGAAGCAGCAATACTCAGGAGAGAATTGAACAAATTACAGGAAGATCTGGGAGGTATTAGATACATGAAAAAATTGCCCGATATTGTAATAATTCTCGATCAAAAAGGAGAATATACTGCTATTCGGGAATGTAGAACTTTGGGTATTCCCACAATTTGCTTAGTTGATACAGATTGTGACCCGGATCTCGTGGATATCCCAATCCCAGCCAATGATGATGGTAGAGGACCAATCCGACTGATCCTAAAAAAATTAATTTTAGCAATTCGCACGGGTAGAGCATTGTAATTCTATAAAAAGTGAATAAACAAAAAAAAGAGAAGCTAAAACTAAGTTAGCTACTATTCCCAAATCTTATAGAATAGATTAAGATATATTTGTCTAGAAATACAGAAATCTTCTTAATCAATGAAATAATCATTTCATTATTTTATTTCGTAGCCTGACTGATGATAGTGAAATAATTGAGGAATCGGTCATTGAACCAAAATCATTTTTTTTTTTAATTCATCTTTATATAGAAAGGGTAATATGAATATTGTACAATTTCCTATTAACACGCTGAATTTTTTCTATGAGATATCCGGTGTGGAAGTAGGTCAGCATTTTTATTGGCAAATAGGGGGATTCCAAGTTCATGCACAGGTACTTATAACTTCCTGGATTGTAATTGCTGTATTATTAAGTTCAGCTACTCTAGCTGTTCAAGACCCACAAATTGTTCCAAACGGAGCTCAAAATTTTGTGGAATATGTTCTCGAATTTGTTCGGGACTTGGCTAGAACTCAGATTGGCGAAGAAGAATATGGTCCTTGGGTTTCTTTTATAGGAACCATGTTTCTATTTATCTTTGTTTCTAATTGGGCAGGTGCTCTTTTCCCCTGGGGAATTTTTCAATTACCTCATGGGGAATTAGCCGCGCCTACAAATGATATTAATACTACAGTAGCTCTAGCTTTGCTCACATCAGTAGCTTATTTTTATGCAGGTCTTACAAAGAGGGGTTTAGGCTATTTTGGTAAATATATTCAACCAACCCCAATACTTTTACCGATTAACATATTAGAAGATTTTACGAAACCTCTATCACTTAGTTTTCGACTTTTTGGAAATATATTAGCTGACGAATTGGTAGTTGCCGTTCTTGTTTCCTTAGTACCTTTAGTGGTACCTATACCTGTAATGTTCCTAGGATTATTTACAAGTGGCATTCAAGCTCTAATCTTTGCAACTCTAGCCGCAGCTTATATAGGAGAATCCATGGAGGGTCATCATTAATTTAATTAATTGGACTTAGTCTTTTAATTCAAATTAATAATAAAAATTTGCTCATTTATAAAACGTTAAATGTTATTTCCATTTTGATTCGCCCTTAATTATAGTAATAAATGAAAATACTGAATCTCTAAGATCTTAGTAGAAAGATTAAGGATCACCTCACCCGTCGATAAAATCGATAGATAGAATAGATCATATTTGTAGATTCATATCTACATTAATAAGATTAATAGGTTTACTAATGGGAATTAGTTTAGTAAACTATGTGTGTATCCCGGTTTCGAGCAATGACTCGAAGGGATACATACGTTTTATGTACATAGTTTGTTTATAATATTCTATCTCTAAAGAATTAGAGATAGAATATTTTATCTAAAAAAGAATATAATATAAGGGTAGAGGATTTACCTATTTTGTATTATCAAATAATTTTTTAATACCATTTCGTCGAATCAAAATTCAGTTGTTTTCAAAGAAAAGAAATTGTTCTCTAGTTGAACAATCAAATCAATAGAGAAAACTATCATATTATCCACCATTTATTAATCTAAGAGGAGATTACCATGAATCCTTTGATTTCTGCTGCTTCCGTTATTGCTGCTGGATTATCCGTAGGTCTTGCTTCTATTGGACCTGGCATTGGTCAAGGCACTGCTGCGGGACAAGCTGTTGAAGGTATTGCGAGACAACCGGAGGCGGAGGGTAAAATACGAGGTACCTTACTGCTAAGTTTAGCTTTTATGGAAGCTTTAACTATTTATGGATTAGTTGTAGCTCTAGCACTTTTATTTGCTAATCCATTTGTTTAATCTCGGAGACTAAAATCCGTATCCTTCGGGATTTTAAGGACCCCCCCCTTTATCAATTTTCTTGTTCAGCCAATAGGGGAGGGGCTGATCCAAAATAATGGACTTATACGTCACTTGTTTTGGTCAGAAAGACTTGCGACACTCGGAGAAGTAGATAGATTGAGCAAAGTGTTTTTTATTATATCCTTATTTATCGTTATGCGGGACCTGGGACTTACTAAGTACTCGAAATCTGTTTATCCATAATGAATCGAGTCGGAGAAAAAACTTTGTAAAAGTATCCTTATCTATGAGGGGAGAGCGTATGAAAAATGTAACTGATTCTTTCATTTCCCTAATTTTTTTATCTTCCGCTGAGGGTTTCAGATTAAATACCAATATTTTAGAAACAAATATACTAAATCTCAGTGTGGTGCTTGGTGTACTGACCTATTTCGGAAAGGGAGTGTGTGCGAGTTGTATATTTGAATAATCTAGCTGGATCCAACCAACTGCATTTTGTAGATAGAAAAGTGCATGATCTCAACGAATTACTTCTAAAAGGGCAAAAAATAAATATGGAAGAACTATAGCATTTCGTAATTGATTGGGAAATTTTTGACCAATCCCAACCAATATGAGAAAACCTTTAGAATGGTTAAAGCTAAACTGCTTGAAGTCCAAGCAAAACTGGTACTCTTTCAACCGCTGTGCTAATATGAGATGGGTTCAAAGGCATAGTTGGAGGTTAATTCGATATATAACATTCATATCAATGGAATTATTCAATCTATCTACTGAAAAATAGTCCTAATCTCCCATCCAATACAATTTTTGGGGTTTAAATGCGGAACCGACGACCTACACAAAAGCGAATTTATTCAAGAAAAAAAATACGAAAAGAAAAAACAACAACTCAGTTGATAATAAAAAACCCCTTTTGGCAAAAGAGCCCTTCGTAGATTTCGGTCTTTGATAGATTGATCTTTTTTTTTTACATTAATATGAACGAAAAGGGTAGGCTTGGTAAAAAAGCCGAGCGGGAAAGCCGAATGAATCGAAAGATTCGTGTTCGGTTTGGGAAGAGATTATTCGTTCAACTTATGAATAGATAATCTACTTTCATTAAGTAATTTATTAGATAACCGTAAAAAGAAAATAGTGAGTACTATTCAGAGTTCTGAAGAATTATGTAAAGGAGCTGCTAATCAGCTTGAGCAAGCCCGGGCTCGCTTACGGGAAATAGAAATGCGAGCGGGTGAAATTCGGGAAAATGGATACTCTCAAATAGAACAAGAAAAAGAGGATCTTATCAATGTTGCTTCTGTTAATTTGAAACAATTAGAAAATTTAAAGAATGAAACCGTTCACTTCGAACAACAAAGAGTAATTGAACAGGTTCGACAACAAATTTCTCGCCAAGCTGTCCAAAGAGCTCTAGGAACTCTGAATAATCGTCTGAATAGCGAGTTACATTTACGTACGATCGAGCATAATATCGACTTGCTCCTAGCCATGAAAAACATAACTGATTAACGTTATATATATATTTTTTTTTTTCAATGAAAATTTCTATTCATATAATACATATATACTAGGTCTTATTTTTCAAAAGAGAATTAACTAGTGTTAATGGTAACTATTCGACCCGATGAAATCAGTAGTATGATACGTAAACAGATTGAACAATATAATAACGAAGTTAAGGTTGTTAATATTGGCACTGTACTTCAAGTAGGAGATGGCATTGCTCGTATCCATGGTCTTGATAAAGTAATGTCAGGGGAATTAGTAGAATTTGTAGATGGTACAGTAGGTATTGCCCTAAATCTAGAATCAGATAATGTTGGAGCTGTATTAATGGGTGATGGTTTGATGATACAAGAGGGTAGTTCCGTGAGAGCAACGGGAAAAATTGCTCAGATACCAGTAAGTGATGCTTATTTAGGTCGAGTTGTAAATGCGCTAGCTCGACCTATTGATGGTAAGGGAAAGATCTCATCTTCCCAATCTCGATTGATCGAATCTCCCGCTCCAGGTATTATTTCACGACGTTCTGTATATGAACCTCTTCAAACGGGTCTTATTGCTATTGATTCTATGATCCCTATAGGACGCGGTCAGCGAGAATTGATTATTGGGGACAGACAGACCGGTAAGACGGCAGTAGCTACAGATACGATTATAAATCAAAAAAATCAGAATGTAATATGTGTTTATGTCGCTATTGGTCAAAAAGCTTCTTCGGTAGCTCAGGTAGTCAATACGTTCCAAGAACGTGGCGCAATGGGGTATACCATTGTGGTAGCGGAAACTGCAGATTCTCCTGCTACATTACAATATCTTGCTCCTTATACAGGAGCAGCTTTAGCCGAATACTTTATGTATAAAGAACAACATACATTAATCATTTATGATGATCTTTCCAAACAAGCACAAGCTTATCGACAAATGTCTCTTCTATTAAGAAGACCACCTGGCCGGGAAGCTTATCCAGGAGATGTTTTCTATTTACATTCTCGCTTATTAGAAAGAGCAGCTAAATTAAATTCGCAGTTAGGTGGAGGTAGTTTGACTGCTTTACCAATAGTTGAGACTCAAGCTGGAGATGTTTCAGCTTATATTCCCACTAACGTCATTTCCATTACCGACGGACAAATCTTCTTGTCAGCTGATCTATTCAATGCAGGAATTCAACCTGCCATTAATGTGGGTCTTTCCGTATCTAGAGTAGGATCCGCAGCTCAGATGAAAGCTATGAAACAAGTAGCTGGGAAATTAAAATTAGAATTAGCTCAACTTGCAGAGTTAGAAGCCTTTGCACAATTCGCTTCTGATCTTGATAAAGCTACGCAAGATCAATTGGCAAGAGGTCAACGATTACGCGAGTTGCTCAAGCAATCTCAATCAGATCCTTTGACAGTGGAAGAACAAATAGCTATGATTTATACCGGAACGAATGGATATCTAGATGTATTAGAGATCGTACAAGTTAAAAAATTTATTCTTAAGTTGCGCGAGTATTTAGTAAAAAATAAACCCCAGTTTGGAGAAATTATACGTTCTACTGGGACATTCACGCAACAAGCAGAAGATCTCTTAAAAGAAGCTATTCAAGAAAATCTCCAACTCTTTATTATGCTCGAAATAGTATAAAAGAGCTAAATAATCATTTTGCAACATTTAACAAAGCATAACGACGAATTATTACGTCCAATAGGATTTGAACCTATACCTAAGGTTTAGAAGACCTCTGTCCTATCCATTAGACGATGGACGCTTTATTTTCATTATTACCTTGAAATACTTTATCGATTGGGAATAAAAAAGTATGATTTTTTCTCTATTCACAACGAGATTCGGGAACGAAAGAGAAAGAATAGGTAGGTAACATGGACATGAAAAATGAAATAAGAATAAGAAATATTAATGAGCGGGTAGCGGGAATCGAACCCGCATCGTTAGCTTGGAAGGCTAGGGGTTATAGTCGACGTCGATTAACGCCTCTAATTCAGAACCGAACATGAAAATTTCGTTTCATTCGGCTCCTCCATGAGAGAGAAATAAAAAAGGAGGTCTTATAAAAAAACGCTTTTTCACATAATACCTAAATTATTTATGCTCTGCTCCATAACATCTATGTTAGTTGTATTTGTAGTTCTTTCCTCTTAACTTCAGGTGAAGAACCTTAAATAGAAAATACTTATTCACTTGATAGATGATCCCTATAGAAAGATAAGATTGAAAAATTATTAATATTGGACTCAAAAATCTTTCTAATTACTTCGTTCCCTATTTCTACTGATTGCGATCCTAGAGGAAATCAAATTTCACCGAGCTCAAACAAAATCACGGTGACTAAAGTAAACCAAAGTCACTGTTACCTAGCTATTTGACTCCAACTTTTGTTATTCTAGTAGTTGAACATTTAGTTTAGTTACGATGAAAAATAATATTTTGATATCCATGGATCTTTGATTGATCCGATTAGATAGATCGGTCTAATCCTTTAAAAAATTATACATTCTGTTTCGTCATCTTGAATGGAAAATATTTTATCATTCCAAATTCAAATTACGAGAATGCGCACAATTCCTTTCCTGACCCAGGGTATTCATAGGAGAGGTTTAGAACCTATATAGTAAATAGAGTTTTTTATATAAAAAAAATATAAACGAGAGTTGAAAGATCCTTCAACTCTGTTCAATATAATGATAGAACGAATCACACTTTTACCACTAAACTATACCCGCCACAATTTGCATTGTATCATACAGATCGATTTTTTGTCCAATAGGGAAAAGAAAAAGTAATTTTTAGATTCTAATAAGAATCTAATGCAAGTTCCGATCATCATATTTTACCTATTCCTGAAAACTAAATAACAGATAGTTTATTTTCAATTCTTCCGTCCCTTACCTTATTGTTTTGTTTTTACTCTTACAATAAAAATCCTTAATCAATATTGTAGGGAATACTCCATGACTAATAGTATAATTTTATTTAGTAACTAGTCTAATTATAGATAGTTGTTATGATTATTAACACATTCTTTAGAATAATTCAAGTAATTTGGAATTAGTTTTTCTTTATGACAGATATAGAAAATAAAAATGATCCACTCTTAGTCTTTAAAATCTCTTTTTTACTCTTCAATATGATCTATACATTTTCAATCCAATCTAGAACATCTCATCCAGATTATAATCTGAAATAGTTGGAATTAAAACAAAATATATATATATATATATAGAAGTGCTTATCTATTAATCTTATAATAAGAGATAAAAATATAATACATAAAAGGAAATATAAGAAATGATATCACAAGGTCAAATTTTGATAGCCCTTTTTATTGCTGTTACTTTTATAATAATGATTTTAGCTTTCAGATTAGGTAGAGCACTGTATTCTTCATAATTTAGTCAATTAATTCCTTATCTAGGAAAGATAATGGCCTGGCCAGATACTGGCCGGGCTAGAGAAAGCGAAAAATTGTTTGGAATGGAATAAAAAAAAGAAAATTGGATTCTCACAAATGTTGGTCTTTATTTAGTGAAATGCTATATTCATTTTAGATCTGCCATCTAGGAGAGATGGCTGAGCGGACTAAAGCGGTGGATTGCTAATCCGTTGTACAAACTATTTTGTACCGAGGGTTCGAATCCCTCTCTCTCCGTTCAGTCTGAGATTACTCCTCAAAACCTATAAGGGATTTTTACAAAATCTGCTTTCTAATCTTTTTTTCTATTCTTTACGCCCAGGATTTCGTCCTGGATCGTTTGATAGGAATCCAAAGATAAAGAGAGAAACAAAAAATATCACTACTGTGTAAACGAACAGCTTAAGAGTAAGCATTATGTAATCTCCGAAATTATTCTTATTAGAAAACGGAATAGATCATCAATTTTTGTATCATATATTGACATTGGCTGAGCAAAGAAAAAAAGCAGATTCAAAATTGAATCTATTCTGTTTCTCTTTTCTTCTTTGCTCGGAATTGAACAGGAGAAATAGGAATTCGAATACTAATCAAACTATCCTAAACTTCTTTAAGATTATCACAATCAACAAAACAATAGAAACAAGTACAGTCTATGTCTAAAATAGAAGAAAATTTGGAATAGATAAATTATCATCCTTACTCGTTCTTTAAATAGAATATTGAAAGATATGTTATTTTCTAATAACATATTCTAATCACTAGCTAATCACCCAAACTGCAACTGTGATGCCGTTGATATTGACTAAAGTTATTTTGATCTGTTGAGAATAGATGTATCACAAAATAAACATCAGAACAAGGAAAAAGAGTGTTACATCAATTTAGTGAATGAAAATGATCCAATTAGAAATAGTTAAATTGTAATAACTAACTAATAAGAATAAAATGATAGAAAAAAAATATGTTTTTTCCGTATCAAGTGAATACAAACAAAAATAAATAAAAACTTAGATTATCGTTATCGAAAACTTACGGCAGCTTGCCAAGCAAAGGCTAATAAAAAAAAGAACAGAGGGATAATGGGCATTACATTAACAATTGGATCAAAAATTGCATAAGCTTCAGGCAATTTGGCAAAAAAGGGATTATTCCAATGAAAAGCGGCATCGTCTAGACAAATATGGAAGTTGAGGATAACTGACATTTTGATTCTCCGATGAATAATGTAAAGATCTAAAAGTATTTGGCCAATCAATCGAATTGTTCGACAAGATTAGACTTTTAGTCTTCGAGTTGGAAGGGATCATTTATTTATACAATATTTTACCTATTCTGATAGGGAATGACCAATGAATGTATATTATTGTTTCTTTTTAGGTTCCCCTATAGTTAGATATCTGATTAACTCCAGAATCTATGCCCCTCCGGTTATGCATAATTGCATAGCGAATCGAATTATAATAATGCAATTCAGATTCAAATGAAACATTGCGTCAGTTTATCTTAATGGATTATTATAAAATAATAATGGGGCGTGGCCAAGCGGTAAGGCAGCAGGTTTTGGTCCTGTTATTTCGAAGGTTCGAATCCTTCCGTCCCAGGTGGAACAGTATTATTGAATTGAAAAAAAAAAAAAGACTTATAGAGGGGAAATATGATTTCGATAAGATTCTAAATAGAGAAAGGGATATTTTTGCGGTGTAGGATTGGAATACAGATCAAATTGAGATAGAGATAAAGTGAAATTAGCCTATTGGATGTATGCTGGTCCTGCTCATATTGGAACCCTACGAGTAGCTAGTTCTTTCAAAAATGTGCATGCCATTATGCACGCTCCTCTAGGAGATGATTATTTTAATGTAATGCGTTCTATGTTAGAACGTGAAAGAGATTTTACTGCCGCAACTGCTAGCATAGTAGATCGTCACGTACTAGCACGTGGATCTCAAGAAAGAGTTGTGGACAATATTCTCCGGAAAGATAAAGAGGAACACCCTGATCTTATTATATTGACACCTACATGTACCTCTAGTATTTTGCAAGAAGATTTACAGAACTTTGTGAATAGAGCATCCATAATTTCTGATTCCGACGTCATTTTTGCAGATGTTGATCATTATCAAGTAAATGAAATTCAAGCAGCGGATAGAACTTTAGAACAGGTGGTTCGATATTATTTAGATAGATGTCATAGACAAGAAAAATGGGATCAATTTCTAACTGATGCGCCTTCTGTTAATATAATTGGAATTTTTACATTGGGTTTTCATAATCAACACGATTGTCGTGAATTAAGACGTTTATTACGAGATCTGGATATTGAAATCAATCAAATAATTCCTGAAGGAGGATATGTAGAAGATCTTAAAAAATTACCAAAAGCTTGGTTCAATTTAATTCCTTATCGTGAAGTGGGCTTAATGACAGCGGTATATTTAAATAAAGAATATGGGATGCCTTACATATCTATAGCTCCCATGGGAGCTGTAGATATGGCGGAGTGGATCCGCCAGATTCAAAAAATTGTGAATACGTTGACTCTTAGTTCATCGAATAAAAGAGTGGATTATGAACCTTATATCGACGGGCAAACTCGATTTGTTTCCCAAGCTGCTTGGTTTTCAAGATCTATTGATTGTCAGAATTTGACGGGTAAAGAAACAGTTGTTTTTGGTGATACAACTCATGCTGCTTCAATCACTAAGATACTTGTTCGAGAAATGGGGATTCGTGTCAGTTGTGCAGGTACTTATTGCAAACACGATGCGGAATGGTTCAAAGAGCAAATTCAAGGTTTCTGCGATGAAATAATGATCACAGATGATCATGCTGAGGTAGGAGATATGATCGCTCACATGGAACCATCTGCAATATTTGGTACTCAAATGGAACGTCATATTGGTAAACGTCTTGATATTCCGTGTGGAGTTATTTCTGCACCAGTTCATATACAAAACTTTCCTTTGGGATACCGACCTTTTTTAGGTTACGAAGGTACTAATCAAATAGCTGATTTAATTTATAACTCATTTGCTCTGGGTATGGAGGACCATCTTCTAGATATTTTTGGTGGTCATGATACTAAAGAAATAATATCCAAATCTATATCTACGGATATAGGCCTAATTTGGAATCCTGAAAGTCGACTAGAATTAAGTAAAATTCCTCGTTTTGCCAGAGAAAAGGTGGAAAGAAATACTGAAAAATTTGCACGACAAAAGGGGATTGAAACCATTACTGTCGAAGTAATGTACGCAGCTAAAGAAGCATTGAATACCTAGCTAACTAAACCAATTAATTCTAAAAATGTATTCTAGAAATTGAGTGAATGACTATTCATAATTACATATCTATTTTAGGATCGGATAAGAGATCTATCTGTATGATAAAAATTTGTCTTAAAACGATGTGTTAAAAAGCAACGTGTGACTTAAACGACATGGTTAGTTCTGTGGATTATGACATCCGCCATTTTGACGCGAAGATACTCTTAGCTCGACATTTCTCAAAAAAGATATAGGAGCTTGGTATCAACTTTTTTTTCAGCTAGGGGCAGAATCTAGGGTTAATTGAAATTAAATCAATGAGCTATCTATCGAATTTTATTTATAGTACTATTGTATAATTTATCAAATTAGTAACTCAATTTACAGAAATTGTGTCATGGTATTTTTCTGCAAAAATTTATCGTTTTAAACGCGTTTTCAAATTTTTTTTTAATTTATTACAAAAGGGGGTATTCTAAATAATGCGTCTACGTTTAGCTTTAGATCATATAAAATTTAGTTATTATATAAATTTTGTATCATGGTTGTTTTATTATTATCCATTTATATTTGTTTTATTATATCTTCATTTCATGTATTTTATTCCTCTGCGATCTTATATAGGGAAGCACATAAGGATTTTTGTTAAGCGGTTCTTCAAGAGAAGAAGAAGAAGAAATGAAAAAGATTAGAATTGCGAGAACGAATTGAATAAATGAATAAAAAATGATAAACAATTGTTATCGTTTTTTATTCATTAAATAGAAAAATAAATTTGTACTTTTTTTTACTTTACTGCCATTTCTAACGATCTTTTCTTTATATTCCTAATCATTTTTCATCTTAATATAATGTCAATCCAACAATCCTTCCCAACATTTCGGGATTGACAATAGCAGATTTTTTGGATATAATAAATCCGCTATTTCTTTTTTTTTTTTTTTGCGAATTCGTTCAACGGATCAGTAAATAATCTGATCCGGAAAGATCACTTGATTTGATTAAGAAATGGTAAAGTTCGATTCGATTATTAATATCCTTGATGATTTATTGTAAAGGTTCTATTTCTGATCGATTGAATCAAGTAACTGCTTTACTTCGACTGTATCTATACAAATAAGGGTTGCTAACTCAATGGCAGAGTACTCGGCTTTTAAGTGCGACTATGGTCTTTTACATGTTCGGATGAACTATTAAATTCGTCTATACCATCGGTAAAATTAGTAAGACTACGACTGATCCTGAAAAAAAAATGGAAAAAGCAGCATGTCGTTCTAAGAATCTCGACTTTATTTTTTGATCAGAAGCGGCGGATCAAGGAATTCAATGCATATACAAATAATAATGTATACAAATTATTGACATGTGTATACAATTTAATTTGAACAAATGAATTTCTTTTTAAATAAGATGAAATAAATTCGAGAGTGCGAGTGATTAAGTCAAGTGAGTCAATGGATAAAGCTGGATGGCTTGAATCATAAGTAAAACCAGAAGAACGAGCTTCTGTTCCTCATTTCAACGAGGAATTCCCTTTACTAATCGGAAGTTAAAAGCCTTTTAGTAACCGATAAAGGAAGTTTTTCCCTGTAGTAAATTAGGGTTTTCTACATTCACCATGAGTCCTAAGTACTCGAAAACAAATGTGTAAGAGAAATAGTGTACTGACCATGTTAATTCTATTCCATGAGTCAGGAGAGCGATCGGACTGCCAAAATAATCAATTTTCATTCTTCCTCATGACGAATGAAGATCTATGCGAAGAAAAATATCTATCTGATAGATATTTTCTATTATGTTCCAACTAGATCGCACCATGTATTATATTTAATAATCCAACAGGTTATTCTTGGGTCCGGGGGTTTAAAAAATGGATGACTTCCAAAGAAATTCAAACAAACATCGATCTTGGCAACAATTCTTTTTATATCCGCTTTTTTTTCGGGAAGATCTTTACGCAATTGCTCATGATCATCATTTAGATAGATCTGGTTCCGAGGAACCGACGGAAATTTTAGTTTCTAATTTTTTGAGTTTCCTGACTGTAAAACGTTCAATACGTCGAATACGTAAACAGAATAATTCAATTAGTTTATTCGGGAATTCCGATTCAAATAAATTCATTGAATACAATAATAATTCTTTTAAATGGATACTAAAAGGGTTTACAATTGTCTTGGAAGTTTCGTTCGCAATGCGATCAAAACATTTCATAAAAGGAATGGATGGATGGAATAGTCTCCGATCCATCCATTGCATATTTCCTTTTATGGAGGATAAATTACCACATTCCAATTATATATCAGATATACGAGTGCCCTACTCAATTCATCCGGAAATTTTGGTTCGACTTTTTCGTCGCTGGATCCTAGATGCTCCTTCTTTGCATTTATTACGATCGATTCTCCATGAATGTAGTTTTAGTCCAGAAAATTTGCAGAAATCTCTGATTACACAGAGAGAAAATACGTTCTCCCTGTTCCTTTGGAATTCTTATGTGTATGAATGCGAATCGTTTTTAATTCCTCTTATTAAACGATTTTTTAATTCACAATCATTGTTATATGAATCTTTTCCGGACCGAACTCATTTTGAGAAAAAGATCAAAGATATTGTTATATTTCCTCCTCAAAAAATTTCAACAAAAAAGATCTGGTTGTTGAAGGATTCTTTCATCCATTATGTGAGATATGGAGAAAGATCCCTTATAGCTCTAAAGGGTACGCATCTTCAAGTGAAAAAATGTAGATATCATCTGTTTCATTTTTGGCAATACTATTTTCATCTTTGGTTTCAACCGTATAGAATATGCAGTCTTGAATTATCCAAGATTTCTTTCTCTTTTTTAGGGTTTTTTATGCATATTAAAATGAGACCTCTCGTGGTTAGAGCCAAAATGCTAGATGATTTATTCATTACCGATCTTATTACCCATGAATTAAACTCAACAGCTCCGATTAAATCAATTCTTTTTTCTTTAGCTAAAGAAAAGTTTTGTGACATCTCAGGGTGGCCAATTAGTAAATTGTCTTGGACCAGTCTATCAGATGATGATATTCTCGATCGATTCGATCGAATTTGGATAAATCTTTTTCATTACTACAGTGGATCCATCAATCAAGATGGTTTATATAATATAAAATATATACTTTTAATTTCATGTGCTAAAACTTTGGCCTGTAAACATAAAAGTACTATACGTGTAGTTCGAGAACAATTAGGTTCGGAACTCTTTACAAAATCATTTTCAAAAGAAAGAGAATCCATTTCTTCGTCCTTTTCAAAAACTCGTTCACAGAGAGAACGAATTTGGAATTCAGAAATTAGCCAGATCAACCCCCTGGCTAATTTATGGCAAAAGATGCAGAATAAACAAATAGAAAACTGATTTTGACCAATGAAATGCTTATTGAGCAATTGCCAGGATCAATTTATGATGCTATAGATCTTTTCCAACCGGAAATCCAACCAAATGATGGATCAAATCACTACATGGAGAAAGCCGTGTGCAATGAAAATTGCAAGCACGGTTTGGGGAGAGATTTCTTGCTCCTATTAAAAAGAGCAGATAATCCACTCCATCCGATGAGCTCCGGGTTCAAGTCCCGGGCAACCCAGAGTACCAGAATCTAGCACCTAAAAGTATTTTGTACTTATTGCAGATCCAATGCAATTCAATGTTATCCATTGCTCTTAACAAGCAAGATAGGTGCCATCCCACTATTTTTATTACCCTGAATCATAAAGAAAGAAGGAATGCCAATAGAGTGCATTAATACCGTAGGTATTAATATCTACGGATACTATTGAAAACCATTTCAATCTATGTGCATATAGTTTATGGAAGGAAGAGGATACTATGAATTTTATGAATATTTATAACCATGTCAAAATGTTGGTTGACATACAGATATGACTCATATTATACTGTTGAATAACAAGCCTTATGTGTATGCTTGGGAGCTTCTAATGATTAAATAAACCAAGTTATAACCATGACCGCAATTCTAGAAAGACGCGAAAGCGCAAGCCTATGGAATCGTTTTTGCGATTGGATCACTAGCACTGAAAACCGTCTTTACATTGGATGGTTTGGTGTCTTGATGATTCCTACCCTATTGACTGCAACCTCTGTATTCATTATCGCTTTCATTGCAGCTCCTCCAGTAGATATTGATGGTATTCGTGAACCTGTTTCCGGTTCTCTTCTTTATGGAAACAATATTATTTCCGGTGCTATTATTCCTACCTCTGCAGCCATCGGTCTGCATTTCTATCCCATCTGGGAAGCAGCTTCTGTTGATGAATGGCTATACAACGGTGGTCCTTATGAGCTAATCGTTCTACACTTTCTACTTGGTGTAGCTTGCTATATGGGTCGTGAGTGGGAGCTTAGCTTCCGTCTAGGTATGCGTCCTTGGATTGCTGTTGCATATTCAGCTCCAGTAGCAGCAGCTACTGCTGTTTTCTTGATTTACCCTATTGGTCAAGGAAGCTTCTCTGATGGTATGCCTCTAGGAATCTCTGGTACTTTCAATTTCATGATTGTATTCCAAGCTGAACACAATATTCTTATGCATCCATTTCACATGTTAGGTGTAGCTGGCGTATTCGGCGGCTCTCTATTTAGTGCTATGCATGGTTCCTTGGTAACCTCGAGTTTGATCAGGGAAACTACCGAAAATGAGTCTGCTAATGCAGGTTACAAATTTGGTCAGGAAGAAGAAACCTACAATATTGTAGCTGCTCACGGTTATTTTGGCCGATTGATCTTCCAATATGCTAGTTTCAACAACTCCCGTTCTCTCCATTTCTTTTTAGCTGCTTGGCCAGTAATAGGTATCTGGTTTACTGCTTTGGGCGTCAGCACTATGGCTTTCAACTTAAATGGATTCAATTTCAACCAATCTGTTGTTGACAGTCAAGGTCGTGTAATTAACACTTGGGCCGATATCATTAATCGTGCTAACCTTGGTATGGAAGTTATGCACGAACGTAATGCTCACAACTTCCCTCTGGATCTAGCTGCTGTTGAAGCTAATTCTATAAACGGCTAATTATTCAAGATGGATTGTTAGTGTATTTCAATCCTAAAAAGAAAGCAGTACCAATTTGGTACTGCTTTTTCCCTCTAATTTTTCTTAAAAGTTCTAGTTATTGCGAACAGAGCACAATAACTATTTACTGTGCATCCAGCAGGAATTGAACCCGCGACTTCCCAATTATGAGTTGGGTGCTTTTACCATTCAGCCATGGATACATAACACTAATTATTAATTAGTATCGAGTATTGGTTCAGATCTTTTTTTGAATACCCAAAACAAAACTATTTATAAAAAAAAAAATGTCAATGTCACTAACTTGTGTGAGAGTTGCATTGCAAGTGCAACAAATTAATAACTAAACTCAATAATAATAATAGTTTCATTATTAGTTGGTTTTCGGGGCTTAGAACCATTCATTCTTGAAATGGAATGACCGTAGACAGAGACTGCCAATTAGTTTGGGGCGGACGTAGCCAAGTGGTTCCAAGGCAGTGGATTGTGAATCCACCACGCGCGGGTTCGATCCCCGTCGTTCGCCCGGTAAAAAAAAATCGACCGGATTCAATTCATTGTGATTTTCTATAATGAATCAAATGATGAGTGGTTGACGATACATTTGTGTATATATGTTATTACATACATATAACAAAATATAAGAATAGAATATAGATATTCTTCATTTTCTAAAAAAAAAAGAACTGAATCGACGGTAAGATTGGGATCTTTCCAAAACAACTAATGGTGATTCCAATTTAATTGATTGAAATAACGATACACGACACATTTAACATCATATATAACATAACAAAAGCATTCATTTGCAGGCCCAAATCGAACCCCAAACCTATCTTATCCTCTTCTCATTTGTCATGCATTAAATTTATTCTATTATTTGAATAGAGAGAAATAAGTCTTAATTAGCGGGGAGTTCCCGTTTCAAATTAATGAAAAAAATTGCATTTATTGTGTAAATGAAGGATTCTTTGCTTGGCTTCCTCCATTTACTCAGGATAAAATGAGGGTGAGGGAGCTAAAAAAAAAAAAAAACACAATGTTACAAAGAATATAATGTAACATACTAGAATTTATTTACTGTTATCAAATAAGGCAAAGTTAAACTAAAAATTAGATCAAACGAATAATAAGTTCGGAAGATAAAAAATAAAGAAAAGGAGATCAAAAAATGAAAATAGCAGTTTATGGAAAAGGCGGAATCGGTAAATCAACCACTAGTTGTAATATTTCAATTGCCCTAGCTAGACGTGGTGAAAAAGTGTTACAGATTGGATGTGATCCCAAACATGATAGTACTTTTACTCTTACAGGATTTTTGATACCTACAATTATAGATACTTTGCAGTCCAAAGATTATCATTATGAGGATATTTGGTCCGAAGATGTTATTCATAAAGGTTATGGAGGGGTAGATTGTGTGGAAGCTGGGGGGCCGCCTGCAGGTGCTGGATGCGGGGGCTATGTGGTAGGAGAGACTGTGAAATTGTTAAAAGAATTAAATGCATTTTACGAATATGATATAATATTATTTGATGTATTGGGTGACGTGGTTTGTGGAGGTTTTGCTGCTCCGTTGAACTATGCGGATTACTGTCTCATTATTACAGATAATGGATTTGATGCATTATTTGCAGCTAATCGTATTACTGCTTCTATAAGGGAAAAAGCTCGTACACATCCACTCCGATTAGCAGGTTTGGTTGGAAATCGCACATCTAAAAGAGATCTTATCAATAAATATGTAGAGGCCTGTCCAATGCCCGTAATAGAAGTGTTACCTCTTATTGAAGATATTCGAATTTCGAGGGTCAAGGGGAAAACTTTATTTGAAATGGTTGGATCCGAACCATCTCTTAACTATGTATGTGAATATTATTTAAACATAGCGGATCAAATATTGTCCCAACCAGAAGGTATTGTGCCAAAGGAGATTCCAGATCGGGAATTATTCAATCTACTCTCTGACCTTTATCTCAATCCTATTGATGAGGGGAAACATCAAAATAATAAGGAAAATTTACTTGGGTTTACGACGATTTAATCCACATAGTTATAATCATTTATGTCAGTGAAAATTGATGAAACTCTCATTGTCGAATGTGAGACAGGTAATTATCATACTTTTTGTCCAATTAGCTGTGTATCTTGGTTATATCAAAAAATTGAAGATAGTTTCTTTTTAGTTGTGGGTACAAAGACATGCGGTTATTTTCTGCAAAATGCACTTGGAGTAATGATTTTTGCAGAACCTCGCTATGCAATGGCAGAATTGGAAGAAGGAGATATCTCGGCTCAATTGAATGATTATGAAGGATTAAAAAAACTCTGTATTCGAATAAGAAAAGATAGAGACCCTAGCGTGATTATATGGATAGGTACTTGTACTACAGAGATAATAAAAATGGATTTGGAAGGTATGGCACCCAAACTAGAATGGGAAATTGGAATCCCAATTCTAGTGGCAAGAGCAAATGGACTCGATTATGCCTTTACTCAAGGAGAAGATACTGTGTTAGCTGCCATGGCACATCGTTGTCCAGAACCGGAATTCTCCGTTCGTGAACGAAAAGAAACTATACAACATTTTTTGACTTTTCATTCTAGAAAAAAAGAGGAATTGGTTGAATATGCAAATCACCCTTCCTTAGTTCTTTTTGGATCTTTGCCGTCCAACGTCGCTTCTCAACTAAATCTAGAATTAAAACGTCAATCCATCAAGGTATCAGGTTGGTTACCTGCTCAAAAATATACCGATCTTCCATCATTGGGTGACGGAGTTTATGTTTGTGGTGTTCACCCATTTTTGAGCCGGACAGCGACAACTTTGATAAGACGCGAAAAATGTCAATTAATCGCAGCTCCTTTTCCTATTGGTCCAGACGGAACGCGTGCTTGGATTGAAAAGATTTGTCCTGTATTTGGTGTTGAACCCCAAGGTTTGGAGGAAAGGGAGGAACGAATATGGGAAAGTTTAAAAGATTATCTTGATTTGGTACACGGTAAATCTGTCTTTTTCATGGGAGATAATCTGCTAGAAGTATCTCTAGCAAGATTCTTAATCAGATGTGGAATGATTGTTCATGAAATTGGCATTCCATATATGGATAAACGATATCAAACTGCTGAATTATCACTTTTACAAGATACATGTATAAAGATGTGTGTACCAATACCACGAATTGTGGAGAAACCGGATAATTCGAATCAAATACGACGTATACGCGAATTACAACCCGATTTAGCTATCACGGGAATGGCTCATGCTAACCCGCTAGAAGCAAGAGGAATTAGTACTAAATGGTCAGTTGAATTTACTTTTGCCCAGATTCATGGGTTTGCCAATGCAAGAGACGTACTTGAATTGGTTACCCGACCTCTATGTCGTCAGAAAAATTTAGAAGACTTGGGTCGAACCACTTTGGTCAGAAAAGAATAAGTTTAAATTTAAGATAATTAAATCCATCTAATTTGATTTTAATTCTTATTATTAGAATAACGGGAGATCTGAAATGATTATAGAAATCATTTCAAATCTCCCGTTATTATATGACTTTTTTCATTATATGACTTTTATATTAAAGTCATTTCTCTAACATTCTTTATTTTCTTTTTTTAGATAAACTTAGACAAATGTAGTGTAGAGATACGTATAAAGCACGAGATTAGAAAAATTGATATAAAAACTCTATTTTTCTATACATTTATTAATAGAATGGAATTGAAATTGATAAATTTTCTTGTTTTAGAATATATCATATATGATATATTCTATATGAATATTGCTATTTTTTTAATGTTTTAATCTATTTAGATGGGATATACATAGATCAATACATATAGATCTATGTTTACGTGGATAAACTGTTTTTTCAAAAAGTATGTTTCATTCTTTTTTCTTTTTTTTTGCACTCAATGAGAATCTTGTATTTCATAAAAATCAGGTGCAATATAGTCTTTGCGCAAAGGCCACCCAATCCAACTTTCTGGCATCAATATACGTTTTAGACATGGATGACTTTCATAAAATATTCCCAACATATCATAAGATTCCCGTTCCTGGAAATTAGCACCTTTCCAAATACATAGAACAGACGGGATTCTGGGATCTTCCCTTGGGACAAATACTTTTATACACACCTCTTCGGGTTCATCTGCATTATCGTTTATTCTCGTAAGATGATATACACTAGCTAAGGAACCTCCTGGTGCTACATCATAAGCGCATTGAGAACGGAGATAATTAAAACCATAAACATATAAAGCAACGGCTACAGAGACCCAATCTTCAGATTTGATTTGTAATGTTTCTGTGCCTTGGTAATCAAAACCCAAAGGTCTATGAGCTAACTTATGTTTGGCTAGCCAAGCAGATAACCGACCTTGCATTTGATTACTATTTATTGTCAAAGTATCTGTATAAGGATTTGACATTTTTCATGGAATTTTCAAAATTTATTTCCTGCTCGTTACTTTTTACTAACGATTATTCATTCGCCAGCAAACTCTCGTATTTTCAAATGTTTCAAAGGGTATGATATCTCTGAAATCGATTCAGATGTTTTGGGAGTGATCTCTAAAGTTGATTTACGAGATTCATAAGATTGATGAAAAAACTTATCCTCCTTATTTTCAATAATAATACTGGACCCAATATGAAACCTATGCTTTCTACTGAAATACCTCTTTCTTTGTTGAAACTGATATCTATCTTCAGATATTTCTTGAGCTATTTTTTCACGAAGTTTTATTATAGCATCTATAATAGCTTCTGGTTTAGGAGGACAACCCGGCAAATAGATATCCACAGGAATTAACTTATCTACTCCGCGAACGGTACTATAAGAATCTGTACTAAACATTCCTCCTGTAATAGTACAGGCTCCCATAGCAATTACATATTTGGGTTCCGGCATTTGTTCATATAATCTAACTAAAGAAGGAGCCATTTTCATGGTAACAGTTCCGGCTGTTATAAGTAGGTCGGCTTGCCTAGGACTGGATCTTGGCACCAAACCGTAACGATCAAAGTCGAATCGCGAACCTATTAATGAAGCAAATTCGATAAAACAACAACTAGTACCATAAAGGAGCGGCCATAGACTAGAAAGTCTCGCCCAATTGGACAGATCGTTTAGAGTAGTGGAAATCACTGAATTTGGAGTTGCTTGATGAAGTAAAGATGATTCTATAAGATTTATCGCCGGCTTTAGATTTAGAGAAGTTTCTACTCGTCTTTTATCATTCCAAAATTTGGGGGTTAAGACCATTCCAATGCTCCTTTTCTCCATGCATAAACTAAACCAACAATTAAGATGATCACGAAAATAAAAGCTTCTATAAATGTAAATAGACCCAAAATATCAAAACTCATAGCCCACGGATAGAGAAAGACTGTTTCCACATCAAAAACAACGAAAACTAAAGCAAACATATAATAGCGAATTCTAAATTGGATCCAAGTATCTCCCATTGGTTCTATACCTGATTCGTAACTAGTGGCTTTCTCCGGCCCTTTATTTATTGGAGCCAAACTTCTTGAAATTGAGAATGCCAGAATCGGAATAAGACTGGATATGGATAAATATATCCAAAAAGTATCATATTCAGAAAATAGAAACATAAATAGATGATTCCTGTTTTGTTTAAATAAATCGAATTCTTCTATTTGTTGTATTGTCCATTTATTAATCGCTTCTCTCCCCTCCCGAATGATTCATTATCATTTTTGTATATTAATTCAATGTTTCGTCTGTGACTTAACACGGAAATGAATAAAAGAATATTTTGTATTTAAAAAAAAATTAGGAAATGGTTCGAACCCGTGCAATTCGGCAGACTTCACGTTGGTTCGTGTTGTAACGTGTTAATATGGTTTGATGTAAGGAAATTTTATCTATTGAAATAAGGGAGCTTTCAGGGTCGTTGTTTCTAACGATGTGAGATGTGCTAACAAATTAAAAAGACAACCGAGTTCGACTAGAATATTGATTCTAATCGATAGGTACCGATCCACCCGTGGAATATATAAAATTTTTCATAAACAAAATAAAAGGATTATGTATGTGCCCATATTTAGTTCGACACGATGTCCGATCTGTTCTTCTTTATAACAGAGATATTGAAGAATAAGAGTCTGCTCTGGATCGCAGTCGAAAGACTATTTATTCTATTATGAATAATTCCAAATTTTTTTTATTTTCGTATTTCCTCTTTACTTTTTCTTTAATGATCTTCTGTGTAAGTCGTCAGTTCCTTTAAATAGCAAATCAATTGGATGCTTTTTTCTTTCATTTAAAACTAGCATTGGATCGTAGGGACAATATGAGCGAGAAAACATAGAAGAGTTTTCTAATTGTATAGGGCTATACGGGCTCGAACCGTAGACCTTCTCGGTAGAACAGATCAAATTTCTTATTACCAAAATGATTTGAACTGTTCCAAGAACCCAACATGCATTTTTCTTGCATTGGGCTCTTTCATTAACTGATGTAAAAATCAGTTAGTCTGCCATTCTTTTCCGGAACAGATAATAAGATGGCTCCGTTTGCTTGAAACGAATAATTTTTCGGAAGCAATCCCAAAGTGCTTCAAAAGATTCCCTTGACGTAGGTCTGTCATGCTTAGACATAGATTCTCCAAATGGAGTCTCTCTCACCCCAAAATAAGAATATGAGACTTCATACACCTCAAAGTTCATAGAGCAAAAAGAAATGTTTTTTTGAGATCCTCGTACGTATTATACTCATTATGTCTGACATTGAATGCCCCCGAGATTGACCATATCAACTAGATCTATAGTTCGAATCATAGAACGAACTTCATCTTTGTCATGCTATTGTTCTCCTAATTAATAGAGTAAGACTAAAATCTATTTTATGAACCAAATGAACCAATAAACTCTTCTGAAAACCATTGGCGCACGTGTAAACGAGGTGCTCTACCTAGCTGAGCTATAGCCCCTCACAGTTTAGTCTTGAAAATATACTAATAAAATAGATCACTTTCTGTCAAGATGATATTTGATCTAATCATTCTTAAGGGCATATTGTTTATATGTCTAATTATGCCTAGAATTTAGGTATGACTTAATAAAGAACCTACTTAACTCAGTGGTTAGAGTATCGCTTTCATACGGCGAGAGTCATTGGTTCAAATCCAATAGTAGGTAAAACTTATTTGCTACGATTTATTACTCAATCGTAACAAATAAGTTTTACTCTATTTTGAAGAAAATAAATTCGTTAGTAAAAAAGAAAAATTCATTCCATTTTAAATAATGATAATGAATCCATTTTGAGATCATTATCGAAGTTGAACTTTCCAAAGAAAGAGATTACTAAGTAAATTGAAGTTAGAACTCCAAAATGATTATTGACTGATCAACTCATTACAGAGCATTTGTGCTTTTTTAGGTTTTTTTTGCTAACAATTAGCAATTGGAATCAATATCCTATTTATTATTTATGAGAACCAATCCTTTTATTTTTGGGGTTTCCGCACTTGTGGAAAAGAAGGCAGGACGTATTGCTCAGATCATCGGCCCAGTACTAGATGTATCTTTCCCTCCAGGTAGTATGCCTAGAATTTACAATTCTTTGATAGTTAAAGATAACGATACAACTGGTCAACCAATAAGTGTGACTTGTGAGGTGCAACAATTATTAGGAAATAATAAAGTTAGAGCTGTCGCTATGAGTGCTACAGACGGTTTGATGAGAGGAATGAAAGTAATTGATACAGGAGGGCCACTTAGTGTTCCAGTTGGTGAAACTACTCTCGGAAGAATTTTTAATGTTCTTGGGGAACCCGTGGATAACTTAGGTCCTGTAGATGCTCTCACAACATCTCCTATTCATAGATCTGCTCCTGCCTTTACACAGTTGGACACCAAATTTTCAATCTTTGAAACAGGCATTAAAGTGGTGGATCTTTTAGCTCCTTATCGCCGTGGGGGAAAAATTGGATTATTCGGGGGAGCTGGAGTGGGTAAAACAGTCTTGATTATGGAATTAATCAACAACATTGCTAAGGCTCATGGAGGGGTTTCTGTGTTTGGTGGAGTAGGAGAACGTACCCGTGAAGGAAATGATCTTTACAAGGAGATGAAAGAATCGGGAGTCATTAATGAACAAAATATATCCGAATCCAAAGTAGCTCTGGTTTATGGTCAGATGAATGAACCACCAGGAGCTCGTATGAGAGTAGGTTTAACTGCTTTAACTATGGCTGAATATTTCCGAGATGTCAATAAACAAGATGTACTTCTATTTATTGACAATATCTTCCGTTTTGTCCAAGCAGGATCAGAGGTATCCGCATTATTAGGCAGAATGCCTTCCGCAGTGGGTTATCAGCCAACTCTTAGCACGGAAATGGGTTCTTTACAAGAGAGAATAACTTCTACGAAAGAAGGATCTATAACCTCCATTCAAGCAGTTTATGTACCTGCAGATGACTTGACTGATCCCGCTCCTGCTACAACATTTGCACATTTAGATGCTACTACTGTACTATCGAGAGGATTAGCTGCCAAGGGCATCTATCCAGCGGTAGATCCGCTGGATTCCACATCAACTATGCTCCAACCTTCGATCGTAGGCGAAGAACATTATGAAACTGCGCAAGGAGTTAAACAAACTTTGCAACGTTATAAGGAACTTCAAGATATTATAGCTATTCTTGGATTAGACGAATTATCAGAAGACGATCGTTTAATTGTGGCAAGAGCAAGAAAAATTGAACGGTTTTTGTCACAACCCTTTTTTGTAGCAGAGGTATTTACCGGTTCCCCCGGTAAATATGTGAGCCTAATAGAGACGATTAGAGGTTTTCAAATGATCCTTTCCGGAGAATTAGATGGTCTACCCGAACAGTCTTTTTATTTGGTAGGTAACATTGATGAAGCTACCGCAAAGGCTATGAACTTAAAAGAAATTTAAAGAAAAAAAAATGAACCTAAATCTTCGTGTACTCACTCCCAATCGAGTTGTTTGGGATTCAGAAGTTCAAGAAATAATAATTACTACCAATAGTGGTCAAATGGGTGTATTACCCAATCATATTGCAATTGTAACAGCTTTGGATATAGGAGTCATGAAAATACGACTCAATGCCCAGTGGTCCACTATGGCTTTGATGGGTGGTTTTGCCAAAATAGACAATGATGAAATCACATTATTGGTAAATAATGCAGAAAGAGGTATTGATATAGATCTTCAAGAGGCTCAGGAAAGTTTTAGACTAGCGAAAGCTGATCGTGCGCGAGCTGAAGGCAAGAGACAAGCAATCGAGGCTGATGTGGCTCTCAAAAGAGCTAGAACACGACTAGAGGCTGCTGATGCAATTTTATTGAGATAAAAAATGAATCTACGAAATTGTAAGTAAATAGATTCCAATCTTAAGGAAGTCTTTAACTGTCTGAGCCAATAACTAGGCACATTTCCACCTATGCCCATGCTGTCTGCTATTGCAATTTTTTTTTTTTTTATTCTTCGCCTAAAGTGAAGAAACCTACCACATTTCACTATTAATAATAGAATAAATTGGAATTGCCGAAAGGTCCTCAGGTCAAACTAAGAAATTGGGTTGCATCATACATACAAAACATGATACAATATAACTTGAATGAAAGAAAAACCTTTTTGACAATAGAGGCTACAAAATGAGTATTTTGTACAAATTTTTTTTTTAATATAATACAAAAGGGTTTCTTTACGTTCGACACCCAGGTCGAGTAGACCTTGTTCTTGTAAGAGCTATTAACTAATAAATCATAGGGAGGGACTTATTT